TTAACCATCTATAGAATTGAATTCCATTGATGCCAAATCAAGAGGAAAATTGTGAGCATTGCGCTCATGCATAACTTCCATACCAAGATTAGCACGATTAATTATATCAGCCCAAGTATTAATAACACGACCTTGACTGTCAACTACAGATTGATTGAAATTGAATCCATTCAAGTTGAACGCCATAGTACTAATACCCAAAGCAGTAAACCAGATACCTACTACGGGCCAAGCCGCTAAGAAGAAATGTAAAGAACGAGAATTATTAAAACTAGCATATTGGAAAATCAATCGACCAAAATAACCGTGAGCCGCGACAATATTATAAGTTTCTTCTTCCTGACCAAATTTGTAACCTGCATTAGCAGACTCATTCTCTGTGGTTTCCCTTATTAAACTAGAAGTTACCAAAGAACCATGCATAGCACTAAATAAAGAACCACCAAAAACGCCAGCTACGCCTAACATATGAAAAGGATGCATAAGAATATTATGCTCTGCCTGGAATACAATCATGAAGTTGAAAGTACCAGAAATGCCTAAGGGCATACCATCCGAAAAACTTCCTTGGCCTATAGGATAAATCAAGAAAACTGCAGTAGCAGCCGCAACAGGAGCTGAATATGCAACAGCAATCCAAGGTCGCATACCTAAACGAAAGCTAAGTTCCCATTCACGGCCCATGTAACAAGCTACGCCAAGTAAAAAATGAAGAACAATTAACTCATAAGGACCGCCGTTGTACAACCATTCGTCCACAGAAGCTGCTTCCCAGATAGGATAAAAATGCAAACCAATAGCTGCAGAGGTAGGAATAATAGCACCAGAAATTATATTGTTTCCATAAAGAAGAGAACCAGCAACAGGTTCTCTAATACCATCAATATCTACAGGCGGAGCTGCAATAAAAGCAATAATAAAAACTGAAGTTGCAGTCAATAAAGTCGGAATCATTAAAACACCGAACCATCCAATATAAAGACGATTTTCAGTACTAGTAATCCAGTTACAAAAACGACCCCAAGCACTTGCACTCTCGCGTCTTTCTAAAATTGCAGTCATGGTTGATTAATTTGGAGTTTAGTTAAAATAAAAATCAGAGACTCCCAAGCATGGCTTGTTATTCAACAGTATAAAATAATTTCTATATTGAAGTCAACTAAAATATGATCAAAAATATAATATAAAAAAACCAAGGGAATACCTTATGGGTTGCCCGGGATTCGAACCCGGAACTAGTCGGATGAAGTAGATCATTTCATTCAATTTTTTGAATATTTCAAGAAAATTCAAAAATCTCCTCCCAAACCGTGCTTGCAATTTTCATTGCACACGGCTTTCTCTCTGTATTTTCTATTTCTATTTCACATCTACCGGCAAAACAAGCATTTCATTAAATCACAAAAATTGATCTAGCATAAACCAAATATTTTGATCAAAAATACAAAAAAAATCCAGAGCATTCTGCTGTTTTACCCAAAACTTGGTGAAATTATTTACCTCCAAAATATCTAAAAACCAAAGTCGTTCTGTAACTAAATCTATCTTAAATAGCAATTTTCTAAATTGTTTATGAAAACAGAAATATAGCAATTTTTTGTTTTTGAATTCAACTTGTTTTCGCACAAATATTTTACGTAGTTCAAATCCTAATTCTTTTCGAACTATACGTATCGTACTTTTATGCTTACAGGCTAAAGTTCTGATACATGAGAGAAAAAGTATATACTTCACACGATCTAAAAAACGTTTATTTATTGCTCCACTGTAAAAAGAATCTACATTTCTGCAAAAATGATCATATTTATCAAGAATAGAATTGTCGGTAAAACTAAGCCATGCTAATTTACTCTTCGGGTTACCCATTATATCACATAATCCTTCTTTTGATAAAAATTGAATAACAAAAACAGCGCTAAGTTTTGAATTTAATTCCCTGCTAACAAAATCAGTAGATAGAAAATAATCTAAGATATTTAGTCGGAGTAAAAAAGAGTTTGTTGGATATTCTAAGTAATAAGCTAGAAAAAATATATTTTGACTGGAAATTTGTTTCAAAAAAAAACTAGAGGGTTCCGATAAAACAAAAAGATAAGTTTGCCAAAAATTTAAGAAAAAAAATTCACATTTTTTGACTAGAATAGTAGTTCCCAGCAAAATCAATTTTTCCCCATATCTTATATAGTGAAAAAAAAAATCCTTTAGCAATCTTATCGTGTCTTTTTTTTTCGGTTTTCGGGTTAAAAAATTCCATTTTTGTTGAAAATGCTTTTGTTCTGAAAAAAGACCATAAGACAATGATTTTTCATGAAAACAACTTTTCCATCGAAGAGTGAAAAAATCTTCGAAAATAGAAAGAAGAATATTCCCTAAAAAGAAACAGAAAATCACACTTCCTTTTGGAAAAATAATAGAATTATTCACAAACTTAAATTGCTTTGAAAAAAGTATAAAACTTAAAAAATGTAAAAAAGAAACATCTTGAATCGAAAATTTGAAACGTCTAATTAACAGCTCTGAATGAATCGAAGAGGGTATTCTTATATTAGAAAAAGAAAGAGAAAACATAAAGACTTCTTCCAAAAAAAGAAATAGAGAAAAGACTGATTGAAAATTGACCTGTTGATTTATTTCTTTGAAAGTTACTTTGAAACCAAAAAAGTGTTTCCACCACGTGGAAACAAAAATATCAAAACAGAAAAAAAAAGTTTTTCCAATGAAATTAAAACAAGAACTTCTTGTATTATACACAAGATAGTTTTGTTGATGTAACAGCTTAATTGAACGTTTTACATTCAAAAAACGGAAACTATTAGGTAATTTTTCTATTTTTTCGAAAGAAGGGCTTGAGTTGAATAACAGATTCGGATCTATAACATAGAAATCGTTATGGAATAAGAGGGGATATAAAAAATGTTGTTGCCAACGTATGTTTTCATTTTTTTTCAAGAAAAAACCTCCTAAACCTTTCTTTTTAGAAATAAAATAACACATAGTACAATCTAGCTTGAACCGAATAAACCGAATAGTACTTTCAAAAGAAAGAATCTCAATCGTCATACACAAAAAAGACGCAAATATTTTATCTTAGCAACCAGGCGTTCTCCTGACTCATGAAATTCAGGCCAGCACACTAATTTTTTTTACACACCGATCTTAAAGTCTTTAGGATTCTATGATATGAAATTCTCTGACCTTTTCAGAGAAAAACCTTCCCATATCGATTGCTAAAAAGCTTTTAACTTCTTTTTAATAAGAGGAATCATTTTCTCTTCGCTAGGAAGAGCAGAAACTCGTTCTTCTAGGTTTGTTCATTATTCAAGCTATCCCTTTTCCATAGACTTTTTAACTACAAAGTGATTGAACTTCAATTTCATTGAAAATCTTACCTTTTTTGAAAAAAGAAGTTTTTCCAAAAGCGACATGCTTTTTTTTCCTTTTTCTAGGATAAGTCGTAGTTTACTAAAATAATCATTACTGATTAATATTGACGAAAATTTTACTTCATTTCAAAATGTAAAAAACTTGATTAAATCGCACTTAAAAGCCGAGTACTCTACCATTGAGTTAGCAACCCTAAAGAATATATTTATTATTGTATACCTTATTGTATACCTTAAGGTATACAATAATGATAGGCCCGTAGTAGATTATTTGTCAAATTAAGCAAAAAAAAACGAATTATCTTACAGTTAATGTTTCTTTAGTTGCGTACATGACTTCAATTGTAATCTTAACTACACCCTTTATTTTAGCAAATTTTTCTGTCTCTCTTTTTACCTTGTCCCTGAAAAAACGAGGAATTTTTTGTAGTTCTAGTTGACTTTCAGTATCCCAAATTACGTCTAAACCACCTATAGGGTTAGATTTTGTTATTACTTCTTTCATATCATGACCACCAAAAATGTCTAAAAGATGATCTTCCATACCCAGCGCAAAAGAATTATAGACCAAATCAGCTATTTGATTTGTACCTTCGTACCCCATAAAAGGACGATATCCCAAAGGAAAATTTTGTATATGAACTGGTGCAGAAATAACGCCGCAGGAGATATCAAACCGTTTACCAATATGACGTTCCATTTGAGTACCGAATATTGCGGAAGGTTCTACACAAGCAATTTTTTTCCCTACTTTAGCATGATCCTCTGTGATCAATATTTCATTACTAAAATCTTGTACCTGCTCTTTAAACCACTCTGCATCATGTTTACAATATGTACCTGTACAACTCACGCGAATTCCCATTTCTCGAGCAAGTATTTTGGTAATAGACGCGGCATGAGTTGCATCACCAAAAACAACAGTTTGCTTCCCCGTAAAATTTTGGCAATCAATAGATCTTGAAAACCAAACAGCTTGGGAAATAAACCTAGTTTGTCTATCAATATAAGATTCATAATTTACCCCCTTTTCCCCAAAAATTGAAGCAAAAGGATTCACCGATTTTTCTATCCGTCGGATACACTCGGCATTATCTATAACACCCATAGGTGTTATAGATAGATAAGGCATTCCAAATTCTTTTTTCAAAAAAAAAGCTGTCATTAACCCTATTTCACGATAAGGCACCAAATTTAACCAAGCTTTTGGTAAATTTTGCAAATCTTCGACAGACCCCCCTTCAGGGATTACTTGATTTATCTGTATATTGAGATCTTGAAATAAACGTTTTAACTCACGACAGTCATGTTGATGATGAAACCCCAAAGTAAAAATACCGATGATATTTACAGAAGGCACATCCGTCAAAAATCGGTCTAATTTTTCTTTTTTTTGTTTCGATAAATAAAAGCGAACAACTTGCTCTAAAGTCCTATCTGCTGCTTGAATTTCATTTACTTGATAATGGTCTACATCCGCCAAAATAATATTTGAATCAGATATTACAGATGCTCTATCTACAAAATTTTGTAAATCCTCTTGTAAAATACTTGAAGTACACGTAGGTGTCAATATAATCAAATCAGGATTTTCTTCTTTATCTTTCCGAAGTAGATTATCTACTACTTTTTTTTGAGATCCACGTCCTAAAACACGACGATCTACAATACTAGCTGTCGCTGGAGTAAAATTTCTTTCCCTCTCTAGCATAGAACGCATTACATTGAAATAATCATCTCCCAAAGGAGCATGCATAATAGCATGGACATTTTTAAATGAATTAGCTACTCGTAAAGTTCCAATATGAGCAGGACCGGCATACATCCAATAAGCTAATTTCATAAACAAAATTTTTGAGTGATTAATTTTATTAAATTTTTATTTAATTACACTACAACAAAGAGATATTCCTTATAAATCAAAAAATATTGTATAGATTATAATTTTCTTTTGTTCTTTTGTTTGTCTTGCTTGCAGCCAAAAAAATGAAGCCCTTTTTACTCAGTGGTAGAGTAAAGCCATGGTAAGGCGTAAGTCATCGGTTCAAATCCGATAATGGACTTTAGCCTTCATTATAAGTATATCCTAAAAATTAAGAACCCTTGTTAATTTTTACTTTTGAATTCTCATTTTTTCTTATAATGGTAAAGTAGATAAGTATTTTTATCGATTTTTGCTCATTAATTTAATTCTTTTGTCTTTATATTCAAATTTAATCAAAAATCAAAAAAAGAAAATGAACAAAATGTTTAAAAAAGGAGGATAATAATGACTATAGCACTTGGAAACTTTTCCAAAGAGGAAAAAACATTTTTGGATACTCTGGATGATTGGCTACGCAGAGACCGGTTCATTTTTATAGGTTGGTCTGGTCTATTACTTTTTCCTTGTGCTTATTTCGCCTTGGGTGGATGGTTCACTGGTACAACCTTTGTGACTTCGTGGTATACTCACGGACTAGCTAGTTCCTATTTAGAAGGCTGTAATTTTTTAACAGCTGCAGTTTCTACTCCCGCGAATAGTTTAGCACATTCACTTCTTCTATTATGGGGCCCTGAAGCACAAGGGGATTTCACGCGTTGGTGTCAATTAGGTGGTCTATGGACCTTCGTAGCTCTGCATGGTGCTTTCGGTTTAATAGGTTTCATGTTACGCCAATTTGAACTTGCTAGATCTGTACAATTACGACCATATAATGCAATTGCATTTTCTGCTCCAATTGCTGTTTTTGTTTCAGTTTTTTTAATCTATCCTTTAGGTCAATCTGGTTGGTTTTTCGCTCCCAGTTTTGGAGTTGCTGCTATTTTCCGATTTATCCTTTTTTTCCAAGGTTTTCATAATTGGACCTTAAACCCGTTTCACATGATGGGAGTTGCCGGGGTTTTAGGAGCTGCTCTGCTATGTGCTATTCACGGTGCTACTGTAGAAAATACTTTATTTGAAGACGGAGACGGGGCAAACACATTCCGTGCATTTAACCCGACTCAAGCCGAAGAAACTTATTCCATGGTCACGGCTAATCGTTTTTGGTCCCAGATTTTTGGAGTTGCTTTTTCTAATAAACGTTGGTTACATTTTTTCATGTTATTTGTACCTGTAACTGGTTTATGGATGAGTGCTATTGGAGTTGTAGGCTTAGCTCTAAACTTACGTGCCTATGACTTTGTTTCCCAAGAAATCCGCGCAGCGGAAGACCCTGAATTTGAGACTTTCTATACAAAAAATATCCTCCTGAATGAAGGTATTCGAGCCTGGATGGCGGCTCAAGATCAGCCTCATGAAAACCTTATATTCCCCGAGGAGGTTTTACCCCGTGGAAACGCTCTTTAATGGAACTCTTACTTTAGCTGGTCGTGATCAAGAAACTACAGGGTTTGCTTGGTGGGCCGGTAATGCTAGACTAATCAATTTATCTGGTAAATTACTTGGAGCTCACGTGTCTCATGCTGGACTAATTGTGTTCTGGGCCGGAGCTATGAACCTTTTCGAGGTGGCTCATTTTATACCTGAAAAACCTATGTATGAACAAGGGTTAATTTTACTTCCTCATCTCGCTACTCTAGGGTGGGGAGTAGGTCCTGGTGGAGATGTTGTCGACACTTTTTCTTTTTTTGTATCAGGAGTACTTCATATAATTTCTTCTGCCGTTCTAGGCTTCGGTGGTCTTTACCACGCCCTTATAGGTCCTGAAACGTTAGAAGAGTCTTTTCCTTTTTTCGGTTATGCTTGGAAGGATAGAAATAAAATGACTACCATTTTGGGTATTCATCTCATCTTACTCGGTGCTGGTTCTTTTCTTCTCGTGCTAAAAGCTCTCTATTTTGGAGGTATATATGATACCTGGGCTCCGGGTGGTGGAGATGTAAGAAAAATAACAAATATGACCCTTAACCCCAATACTATTTTTAGTTATTTACTGAAATCTCCTTTTGGAGGAGAAGGATGGATTGTTAGTGTAAACAATATGGAAGATTTAATTGGAGGACATTTCTGGTTGGGTTCAATTTGTTTCTTCGGTGGTATTTGGCACATATTAACTAAACCTTTTGCATGGACTCGTCGTGCTTTTGTTTGGTCTGGCGAAGCTTATCTATCATATAGCTTAGCGGCTCTTTCTTTGTTTGGTTTTATTGCTTGCTGTTTCGTTTGGTTTAATAATACAGCGTATCCCAGCGAGTTTTATGGGCCTACTGGCCCAGAAGCTTCTCAAGCTCAAGCTTTTACTTTCTTAGTTAGAGACCAACGTCTTGGAGCTAGTGTAGGATCTGCCCAAGGACCAACTGGATTGGGTAAATATCTTATGCGTTCCCCTACTGGGGAAATTATTTTTGGTGGGGAGACTATGCGTTTTTGGGATCTTCGGGCCCCTTGGTTAGAACCTCTTAGAGGTCCTAATGGTTTAGACCTTAATAAATTAAAAAAAGATATACAACCTTGGCAAGAACGGCGTTCAGCCGAATATATGACGCATGCTCCTTTAGGTTCTTTAAACTCAGTAGGCGGTGTGGCTACTGAAATAAATGCAGTAAATTTTGTTTCTCCCCGAAGCTGGTTAGCTACTTCGCATTTTGTTCTAGGGTTTTTTTTCTTTGTAGGTCATTTGTGGCATGCGGGAAGAGCTCGTGCAGCCGCAGCAGGTTTTGAAAAGGGGATTGACCGAGATTTAGAACCTGTCCTGTTTATGACCCCTCTAAACTAAACCCAAACATAAAAGAAAAAGAATGGTTATCCCATTCTTTTTCTTTTGGTAATTTTGAATTGAATTTCTTTTATTCCAAACAAAAGGAGAGAGAGGGATTCGAACCCCCGATAGTTTGTAACCTATGCCGGTTTTCAAGACCGGAGCCATAAACCACTCGGCCATCTCTCCTAAAGTCTTCTCTAGAAAAAAATCTTATTTCATTTCAAAAACAAAAAGGGGTGCAATTTTTACATATTAGATTTCATTCTAATTCGATCAAATAAGGATCAAATGGTATAGTTTATGTTGGATTTTATCAAAATTATGACTATTGCTTTTCAACTGACTATGTTTGCATTAATCGCAATTTCCTTTCTATTACTTATAGGCGTACCTATCGCTTTCGCTTTCCCAGAAGGTTGGTCAGGTAATAAAAATATTCTATTTTCTGCTGTCTCATTATGGATTGGATTAGTTATTTCTGTAGGCGTCCTAAATTCTTTTATATAACTCACAAACTTAAAAAGTAAAAAGCAAAAAATAATTGAACGGATTGAATAATAGTAATATAAAATAACAATATAGAAAACATATTAATAAGAATAAGACATATTAATAAGACATAATATGTCTTGTTTCCTTAATACCTTGCGGATATGGTTGAATGGTAAAATTTCTCTTTGCCAAGGAGAAGACGCGGGTTCGATTCCCGCTATCCGCCCACAAAATAACCATCTTGGCGGAGACGGGATTTGAACCCGTGACCTCAAGGTTATGAGCCTTGCGAGCTACCAGGCTACTCTACTCCGCGCTATTGTCTACCTTCCATAAAAGAAAAACCTCCTAGAAAAGAAAAAAGCGTCGAAGTATCTTCGACGCTTTTTTATACTATGCCTACCAACTTGATTTGATTATACCAGGTAATAAACAAGCATGAGCCATTTTACGAAATACATGTCCACAAAATCCAAAGTCTCGATAAAACCCTCTCGGCCTTCCAGTCAAAAAACAACGACGATGAAGACGTGTTGGTGCACTATTACGTGGTAAAGATTGGATTTTACAAATCATTTTTTCCTGTGAGAAAAAAAAGGCTTCCTTTTTCTTTAAAGACTCGCGAATTGCACGATATTTCTGTTCTAACCGTTGACGTTTTTTTTCTCTTTCAATAAGACTTTTTTTTGCCATAGTTTCTAACTATAAAAAAAATAAAAGATCGATCAGATTCTAAAGATAAGGGTGATTACTCATTTTTATTCAATTGAATTTTTTTGTTTAGGAGTTGTTTCGTTAATTAACCAAATTTACCTGAAGTTGAAGCAATTAAAAAGGCTGCATAAGTAAATATATACCCTACAGAAAAGTGAGACAATCCAACTAATCGTGCTTGGACAATAGAAAGAGCTACAGGTTTATCTTTCCATCGAACTAGGTTTGCTAAAGGCGTTTTTTCATGAGCCCACGCAAGAGTTTCAATAAGCTCCTGCCAATATCCACGCCAAGAGATCAGAAACATAAATCCAGTAGCCCAAACAAGATGCCCAAATAAGAACATCCATGCCCAGACAGATAAACTGTTCATACCAACAGGGTTGTATCCATTAATAAGTTGGGAAGAATTTAACCAAAGATAATCTCTTAACCATCCCATTAAATAAGTAGAAGATTCATTAAATTGTGCTACATTCCCCTGCCATAAAGTTAGATGCTTCCAATGCCAATAGAAAGTAACCCATCCAATAGTATTCAACATCCAGAAAACTGCTAAATAAAAAGCATCCCACGCTGAAATATCACAGGTACCACCTCGTCCTGGACCATCACAAGGAAAACTATAACCAAAATCTCTTTTATCGGGCATTAGTTTAGAACCTCGTGCATCTAAAGCACCTTTTACTAAAATTAATGTAGTTGTATGCAAACCTAAAGCAATAGCATGGTGAACCAAAAAATCGCCGGGACCAATTGGTAAGAATAGTGAATTATTTTTATCATTAATAGCGTTTAACCAACCCGGCAACCATATACTTTTTCCAGCAGCAAATGCTGGTCCCTTTGTTGAAGCTAAGAGTACGTCAAATCCATATAAAGATTTACCGTGAGCAGATTGTATCCACTGAGCAAAAATAGGTTCAATCAATATTTGTTTTTCCGGAGTACCAAAAGCTAGCATAACATCATTATGCACATATAACCCTAACGTATGAAAACCAAGAAATAAACTAACCCAACTTAGATGAGAAATTATTGCTTCTTTATGATCTAACATCCTTGCCAAAACATTATCCTGATTTTGTTCCGGATTATAATCCCGTATGAAAAAAATAGCCCCATGGGCAAAAGCCCCTGTCATGATGAATCCAGCAATGTATTGATGATGAGCATATAGCGCAGCTTGGGTAGTAAAGTCTTGTGCTAGAAAGGCATAAGCAGGTAAAGAATACATGTGTTGAGCTACCAAAGAAGTAATTACCCCTAAAGAGGCTAAAGCAAGACCTAACTGAAAATGAAGAGAATTATTGATTGTATTGTAAAGACTCTTATGCCCGCGACCTAACTTTCCTCCCGGAGGCATATGAGCTTCTAAAATATCTTTTATACTATGTCCAATCCCAAAATTGGTTCTATACATATGACCAGCGAGAAAAAAGATTAAGGCAATAGCTAAATGATGATGAGCTATATCAGTCAACCATAAACTTTGAGTTTGCGGATGAAATCCACCAAGAAGAGTTAGAATAGCAGTTCCGGCCCCTTGCGAAGTGCCAAATAAATGACTATTAGAATCCGGATTTTGAGAATACAAATTCCACTGACCCGAGAAAAGAGGACCTAACCCTTGAGGATATGGTAAAACACTTAAAAAATTAACCCATCGCACATGGATCCCCCTTGATTCTGGAATAGCTACATGAACTAAATGTCCTGTCCAAGCTAAAGAACTTACTCCAAAAAGCCCTGACAAATGATGATTAAGACGTGATTCCGCATTTTTGAACCATGAGATACTTGGTTTCCGTTTCGATTGTAAATGAAATCTACCTGCTATTAAAAAAACAGTAGAAAGAAATATTAAAAAAAGAGCTCCAGTATAAAGATCTTCATTAGTACGTAATCCAACTGTATACCACCATTGATAAAGACCGGAATAAGCAATATTGACCGGCCCAGGAGCGCTTCCTCGAGTAAAAGCTTCTATAGCCGGTTGACCGAAATGAGGATCCCAAATAGCATGAGCAATAGGTCTTACGTGTAAAGGGTCATTTATCCAAAACTCAAAATTACCTTGCCAAGCTACATGGAACAAATTTCCAGAAGTCCATAGAAAGATTATAGCTAATTGACCAAAATGGGAAGCAAATATTTGTTGATACAATTGTTCTTCCGTAATATCATCATGACTCTCAAAGTCATGTGCAGTTGCAATACCAAACCAAATACGACGAGTAGTCGGGTCTTGGGACAAACCTTGACTGAACTTCGGAAATCTTGATATCATAATGGTTACATCCGCTATTATTCTACTGCAATAATTCTTGCTAGGAAGAACGACCATGTTGTGACAATTCCTCCCAGGAGATAATGAGCCACTCCTACAGCACGCCCTTGTACAATGCTTAAGGCTCTAGGCTGGATAGCAGGAGCAACTTTCAATTTGTTATGGGCCCATACAATTGATTCTATAAGTTCTTGCCAATACCCCCGACCGCTAAATAAAAACATTAAACTAAAAGCCCAAACAAAATGAGCACCCAAAAAGAAAAGGCCATATGCGGATAACGCAGAACCATAAGATTGAATTACTTGAGAAGCTTGTGCCCATAGAAAATCACGAAGCCACCCATTAATTGTAACGGAACTTTGTGCAAAGTTTCCCCCCGTGATATGAGTTACTACTCCCTGAGTGCTTATATTACCCCAAACGTCCGATTGCATTTTCCAACTAAAATGAAATATAACAACAGAAATTGCATTGTACATCCAGAATAAACCTAAAAAAACATGATCCCATGCAGATACTTGACAGGTTCCTCCTCTTCCAGGTCCATCACAAGGAAATCTAAAACCAAGATTCGCTTTATCGGGTATCAAACGGGAACTGCGCGCAAATAAAACACCTTTGAGTAAGATTAATACAGTTACATGAATTGTAAAAGCATGAATGTGGTGAACTAAAAAGTCTGCAGTTCCCAAAGGAATCGGTAACAAAGCTACTTTAGTACCTACTGTTACCAAATCATTGCCTCCCCAAGTGAAACTTGTACTTGCTGTTGCAGCAGGAGCTGTAAACCTAGGTGCTGTTACGTGAGTATTTTGTAACCATTGAGCAAATATTGGTTGTAATTGTATAGCAGTATCCGAAAACATATCTTGAGGACGCCCTAATGCACTCATAGTATCATTATGAATATATAGACCAAAACTATGAAAGCCTAAGAATATACATGTCCAGTTTAGATGCGATATAATTGCATCACGATGTCGAAGAACTCTATCGAATAAATTATTATAAGAAGTAGTTGAATCATAATCTCTAACTAGGAAAATCGCCGCATGTGCTGCGGCACCAATGATGATAAACCCGCCAATCCACATGTGATGTGTGAATAAAGAAAGTTGAGTACCATAGTCAATGGCTAGATAAGGATAAGGGGGCATAGAATACATATGATGAGCTACAACAATAGTCAAAGACCCTAATATAGCCAAGTTAAGAGCTAATTGAGCATGCCATGAGGTAGTTAATATTTCATAAAGACCTTTATGCCCCTCTCCTGTAAATGGGCCCTTATGAGCTTCTAAAATTTCCTGTATACTATGCCCAATACCCCAATTGGTTTTATACATATGGCCAGCTATCAGAAAAATAACGGCAATAGCTAAATGATGGTGTACAATATCAGTCAACCACAATCCTCCTGTTATTGGGTTTAAACCCCCCCGAAACGTTAAAATTTCGGAATATTCAGACCAATTTAGTGTAAAAAAGGGAGTCAAGCCTTTAGAAAAACTAGGATAAAGTTGAACTAAAAGGTCGCGGTTTAAAATAAATTCATGAGGCAGTGGTATCTCTTTAGGGTCCACTCCAGCATCTAGAAGTTGGTTAATAGGTAAAGATACGTGTACTTGGTGCCCTGCCCAAGATAGCGAACCAAGTCCTAATAACCCTGCTAAATGGTGATTTAACATAGATTCTACTTGGAACCAAGATAATTTTGGAGCAGCTTTGTGATAATGAAACCAACCAGCAAACAGCATTAATGCTGCAAAGATCAATCCACCAATTGCAGTACAGTAAAGTTGTAATTCACTTGTTATTCCAGATGCTCTCCAAATTTGGAAGAATCCAGATGTTATCTGTATTCCTCTAAAACCTCCACCTACGTCCCCATTCAATATTTCTTGGCCTACTATAGGCCAAACCACTTGAGCACTAGGTTTTATATGAGTGGGATCCGCGAGCCATGCTTCATAATTGGAAAAACGAGCCCCATGGAAATACATACCACTTAACCAAATAAAGATGATCGCTAATTGACCAAAATGAGCACTAAAAATTTTGCGAGAAATTTCTTCTAAATCTTCGGTATGACTATCAAAATCATGAGCATCCGCATGTAAGTTCCAAATCCAAGTAGTAGTTTCAGGATCCCCTTTTGCTAATGTCCTTGAAAAATGTCCGGGGTTAGCCCATTTTTCAAAAGAAGTTTTGATAGGATCTCTCTCCACCATAATCTTAACTTCTGATTCCGGTGAACGCATAATCATAGAGTTCTCCTTTGTTAGGATGAAACAAAAAAGAGACCCGCCAACTGGAATTAGTAAATGATAAATCTCAAACCAATTCTTTGTTTATTTTCGAATTTAGAACTGGAACGATTTGAAAAAGAAAATGGAACTAGGGCGGGTGTTCGTTTTTTATTATGACACATTGAAAGGGGCGCTTAATGGACTATTCAGATTCAAAAAAGCCTTTTGAATTTTTGAATTATATAGTCTATTCTATCAAATAATTTCTACAAAGCCTGGGGTGGACATAATTGGTCCAACCCCTACCCTTTACAGTCTAGATCCCATTGATAACATATACATTTACTTTCCTTTAATATCGATTTTCCTTTTCTGAAAATATTCAATCAAAACGTCCTGTAATTTTTAACCAATTTTGTGCTTCGATGTAATTAGCTGGAGCTAATAGTATAGCTTGTTTCCAATATTCTGCAGCTTGATCAAACCAAACCTCTGCTGCTTCAGGATCTCCCTGGTTAATAGCCTGTTCTCCTCGGTCAGAATAGGTTATTATTTTCCTTTCCTTAGAACCGTACTTGAGAGTTTCCTTCCTCATACGGCTCAATCAACTCTTGAGTCCTTTAACGAAAAAAAAAAAAAACACTCGAAAGTGGGGAAATCTATTCAAACTAATCGCAGGACCAGAAGTTACTAAACTGAGTTTCAAACTTTACTAAATTTTTAGTTTTCTCTGTTCTCCTACCACCTTGTGAATTCCAAAAAAAAGTCTTTGTGTGAGAGAGGGAGGGGTACCTATCCCCGTATAGAATTTGAAAAAAGTACTTTCTTAGAAAAGTACTTACTTGCCGTCTTTAGGACCTAATACTACACCACTGCGCAATACTTATGAAAGACAAAGAATAAACTTTATTACATAAGTAAATCCCTTTATGAGCAGATCTAATTGTATCAACTCCAAAAATTCAAAATTGATCTTTATGGTGCTTTTTCCCCTTATAGTTTCAATTACTTTCTCCATAGAAACAAATATAAGCTTTTTTAGCATCCTACCCGGGTAGGGGACCCTTTTGTTTTTTTTTTTTGCTACAGCTGATACAGCCCAACTGTTGTTATTTAAGAGTAGTGGCAATATGTAGAAAGCCTTTTGGTTTGTTTTTAACTAACTTAATTCTATCCTACAGATAGACGCACGTAATGACAGATCAAAGCTGTATTATTAAAGGCTTGTGGTAACGTTGGATTTCGTTCTAATGCCTGGAAATAATATTCCAAAGCCTTGGCATGTTCCCCATTACTAGTATGTACAAGTCCTATATTATATAATATATAACTTCGGTCATAAGGATCAACTTCCAATCGCATTGCTTCATAATAATTTTGAAGAGCTTCTGCATATTCTCCTTCTGATTGTGCTGACATTCGTTACGGTCGTTCTTATTGATTCAACTTTTAATAATCTCCGGTTCAAAACCGTACTTGAGATTCTCATCTCATACGGCTCCTCCTTTCTTTTACATAATAAAAAAAAAAGAAAAAAAAAGAAGAATAAGCAACATCTAAAAATTAGAAGGGACTAGTATGTTTTGAATCAAAATCTAGCCATCCTTTTCAGAAAGAGTCTTTTCAACACCTTCTACTCTTTGTTTGTTCTTACTGCTTTGCACTTTTAAACAGGGTTTAATCACTTCAACAAAATTCGATGGTTCTTTTGGTATCCGAAATACAAACAAGATGGTTTTGGATTGTCTCAACCATTCGAATTAACCCTCATTAAGGGCTACTAAAAAATAGTAAGTGAAATCAAATCTAACGAAGCTTTTCATTGGTCGATTCCTATATGTAATGTCTTTCCTTTATGCATTTATTTATATTATATAGTATATACAATACGTATCCTTTTGCTTAATATTCTACTATGTAGATCCAAAGACGCATTAATCCGGGATACAGGACAGAAGGAGTTGCTCTTTTTCAAAGACTCACCTTCACTAAACATAAGTTTTTTGGCCGTTTATTCGAAAGAAAAAAAAAAAAGGCCAAAAAATCAAATCACACCATCTCTGTAGTAAGCAAAGGCTTGTTTTTCTGTTAAAACCGTTGGAATTATTTTTAATATAATATCTGCTAATATTGTGAACGTTTTATCTATAAAATTCTCATTTTTTTGAGATCTGGGCATAGTGATCAAATTGTTTTTTTTTTTTTGCTTCAGTTCCTTTTGGAATGAGTTTCATCACATAGAAATGCTTACTACAAAAATAATAGAATAGGAAATTCCAATTCCATAAGTTTTTATGGGGAGGAGATTACCCGAGGAAAGATGGTCGAGTGGTTCAAGACGTAGCATTGGAAATGCTATATAGACTTATGTCTACCGAGGGTTCAAATCCCTCTCTTTCCGCATTTCCCGTTTTTTCTCTTTTGGAAAAGATTGAAACCCCATTTTTTGGATTAAATCCGCCGAGAATAATATTCTATAACTAGCATTTCTTTAATTTTTAATTGAAGATCTTTTGTATCTATAATTTTATTAACTATTCCTTTATTTTGTGACAAATTGAAGGTCAAATAATGTGGTACTCTATTTCTATTTTTCCAAAGTTGACCCCAACTTTTTTTCATTCGAATTCTCAGTCTTTCTGGATCTTTTCCTTTTAAAGTTATAATATCTTGGGGTTTACAACGATAACTTGGTATATCCACTATATGATGATTGACTAAAATATGTCTATGATTAACTAGTTGCCTGGCTCCAGGAATAGTACGAGCTATACCTAATCGAAAAAGAATATTATCTAAACGCATTTCAAGTAATTGAAGTAAGACCTGGCCTGTTGACCCCTGAGCATTTTTAGCAATATGAACATATTGCCGTAATTGTCGTTCTGTTAAGCCATAATGAAAACGAATTTTTTGTTTTTCTTGTAAACAAACGAGATATTGAGATTTTTTCCACCAGGGTCGAGAAGATCGGTGAACACGTTTTTTATATTTAGGTCTTTTACTCGTAAGTCCTGGTAATGTTTTAAGACGGCGTATGATTTTGAACCGAGGTCCTAAATAACGGGACATAAAAAGCATTCCTTTTCCTTCCATTTCACAAATTTTTCTTTTGTTAGAATAATATGTTAGACCTTATCCGGCCTATATCTTGTTTCATGACAAGGTAGCAGCAATTTTTTTTTACTTTTGAAACGTTAGGCCCTTTCTTCTAAATTCATAATATCTTCAACTTCAAAACGATTATATCTTATGGGCATATAGAACTACTTTACGGTATAATATGTCATTCTGACAAGCAAATTTTTTAAAAAAGAAGAAATAGTTGGATTAATCCATTAAGTCCATTTTCAAACAATTACAGATTTCAAAAAAGTTCAATTCAAAACAATTCTAAAAAATTAGATTATGGAAGTCAATATTCTAGCACTTATTGCTGTTGCACTTTTTATTTCGATTCCTACTGCTTTTCTAGTCATCATTTATGTAAAAACAATCAGCGAAAACAATTGATTGATTACAAATTCGTTTATAAATATTAGTAGTCGTATCAAAAAAAAGATTGATACTACTACTAATATACCCGTATTAAAAAGCATTAGATTCTTTTTTAGAGTCCACTTCTTCCCCATACTACAAGTGAAAGCGAAAAGGTAAACACTACCATTAAAGCAGCCCAAGCAATACCGGTTATATCCATATAAAAAATTTCCTTTTTTATTACTAATGATAAGAAAATTAATAACAATTGTGCAAAGTAGAAAAGATCGGAGATTTCAATTAAATAATAGTGAAAAAAAGTTTCTTGACCACAAAAAAGTAGGCGACACCCAGATTTGAACTGGGGGATCAGGGATTTGCAGTCCTCTGCCTTACCACTTGGCTATGCCGCCAAACCCCATCAATTTTTAGTAAAATAATGTTTGTTTCATTCTTGATTTTGTGTGTTTACTATAGTCTAAAACAAAAACCAATGCAAGTCAAAATAAAACCTCTTTTTTCTAAGTGCCAAATCCATAAAAAAAAAAACAGTTTTTCTCTATATGAGTTCTATATAAAAGAATTAAAAAAAAAAAGAAAATGTTTATGTTTACAATTCCCGATTTTAGTCAAATACAAATGAAAGGGTTTTTCCGTTTCATTGAAAAGGATATATTTGAAAAACTAGTTGATTTTCCACAAATTTCTAATACTGAAAAAGAAGTCAAATTTTTTTTTGGTAAAAATTATAAAATCATGGAACCCCCAACAACAGAAAGGAATGCGGTATATCAACGTTTTACATTTTCTTCAAAATTTTATGTACCAGGAATTTTTCTTTATTGGAAACAAATGAAAAGGAAAAGAATGATATATCTCGGAGATATTCCTTTGATGAATGATCATGGAACATTTGTAATAAATGGGAATTATAGGGTCGTAGTTAATCAAATAATAAGAAGTCCTGGTATCTACTATAGTTTAGAACAAAAAAAAGCTGGAAATATATATACTGGCACTCTAATCTCTGATTGTGGAGAAAGGTTGAAATTCGAAATTGATATCAAAAAAAAACTATGGGTTCGTATAAGCAGAAAGAAAAAAGTTTCTATTTTAGTTTTCTTATTCACTATGGGTCTAAAAATTGAAGAGGTTCTCTATAATACTTATAATCTAACAGGATTTGAAGGTTGGGAATTAATTTGGAACGAAAAAATGAAACAAAAACTTTCACGAAAGGGGGGCCCCATTCTTACCTTTTATGAAGAACTCGAATCCATGAAATGCGATAGTAGTGATTTTGCTTTTTCAGAGTTTCTATATAAGAAATTGACTAACTTTATTTCAAAAAGATGTGAATTAGGAAGAATTGGTAGACGAAATCTAAATCAAAAGTTAAACCTCGATATACCTGATAACGAAATTTTTTTATTACCGCAAGATGTATTAGCTATTGTAGATTATCTGATTAAAGTAAGTTATGGTTTGGGTACGATCGATAATATCGATCACCTTCAAAATCGACATTTCTGTTCCGTGTCAGATTTCTTAAAAAAAGAAGTTGGATTAGCTCTAAATCGTGTGAAAGTTTTAATTCAAAAAAATATGCAAACAATAGAAATACTTGAAAATACCCAGAATAAACAAATAATGTTCCCAGAGTTTCCATTTATTTCCACCCAATTAACAAGAACTTTGAAACATTTTTTTGGGTTACACCCCCTATCACAATTTTTAGAGCAAACGAACCCGTTAGCAGAAATACTTCATGGAAGAAAAGTTAGCTTTTTAGGCCCTGGAGGTTTAACGGAGCGAACTGCTAGTTTTCGCGCACGAGATATTCATCCTAGTTATTATGGACGTTTTTGTCCAATTAATACTCCTGAAGGGCAGAATGCCGGGCTTATCGCCTCACTTGCAAATTCCGTAAACGTTGATGATTTTGGTTTTTTAAAAAGTCCATTCTATAATGTAACGAAAAAATCCAATGAAGACCATATGGTTTCTTATCTATTGCCAAATGAAGATAAAAATTACCGAATAGCTTTAGAAAATTTGTTGGCGGTAGATCATAAACTTCCAGAAAAGAAAAATACTCCAACTCAATATCGCCAAGATTTTCTATCTGTTGCATGGGAACAAATCCATTTCAGAAGTATTTTGCCTTTACAATATTTTTCCATTGGAGTTTCTCTGATTCCTTTTCTAGAACACAATGATGCGACTCGCGCTTTAATGGGTTCAAATATGCAGCGTCAAGCTGTCCCATTACTTCAACCAGAAAAATGCATTGTTGGAACTGGCCTAGAAGGCCAACTAGCACTCGATTCAAGAATTTTAGCAACAAGTATTCAAGAAGGAAGAATCGAATATTTTGATTCGAAGACTATTGTGTCATCCCTGAACAGAAAAACAATAGAAACAATTTTAGAGATATATCAACGCTCTAATAGCAATATTTTGATTCATCAAAGACCTCAAGTAAATCAGGGTAACTATGTGAAAAGAGGGCAATTTATGGCAGATGGTTCGACCACAATAGGAGGGGAGCTCTGCTTAGGAAAAAATATATTAGTAGCGTATATGCCGTGGCAAGGATACAATTTTGAAGACGCAATCCTTATCAATGAACGTCTTATCTATGAAGAAATTTTTACTTCTTTTCATATTACAAGGTATGAAACTATGATTTATATGGCAGAGTGTGAGATTTTAACAAAAGAAATACCTCAAATCGAAGCTTACTCACTTCGTCATTTGGATGAAAATGGTATTGTTAGGGTAGGTTCTTGGATACAACCGGGTGATGTTTTAGTGGGCAAATTAAAACCTCGGTCCTCCCAGGAAGTCTTGCGTTTTCCAGAACTAAGATTATTACAAGATCTTTTTTGTACTCCTCGGACAAAAGAAACTTGTCTAAAAGCAAATGGCAAAGGTCGAGTTATTGATGTAAATTGGATCAAACTTCAAACATTGTGGCAAGATAATTTAAGAAAAAGCCATCACGAAGATGATGATATAGAAGATGATTTTGAAAAAAATGATCAAACTGACCCTGGGGAGAATGATTCAGAAAAAGTGCATGTATATATTTTACAAAAACGTAAAATACAAGTAGGCGACAAAGTCGCCGGAAGGCACGGTAATAAAGGAATTATTTCCAAAGTTTTGTCTAGGCAAGAAATGCCGTTTTTACAAAACGGGAAACCTGTAGATATGATATTAAACCCTTTGGGAGTACCTTCTCGGATGAATGTAGGACAAATTTTTGAATGTTTACTTGGTTTAGCAGGAACCTTAATGAACAAACAGTATAGAATACCACCCTTTGACGAAAGATATGAGCAAGAAGCTTCTAGAAAATTAGTTTTTAATGAACTTCACAAAGCTAGTGAACAAACAGTGAATCCATGGGTTTTCGAACTGGAACATCTTGGAAAAACCAAGATTTTTGATGGAAAAACAGGAGAAATTTTGGAACAACCTGTAACCGTAGGAAAAGCTTATATGATGAAATTAATTCATCAAGTTTATGATAAAATGCACGCCCGTTCCACCGGAAGTTATGCAAGGATAACACAACAACCTGTACAAGGAAAATCAAAAGGAGGAGGTCAACGACTTGGAGAAATGGAAGTTTGGGCTTTAGAAAGTTTTGGTGTTGCTTCTATTTTACAAGAGATGCTTACTGTCAAATCTGACCATCTAAAAACTCGTACTAAAATACTTAGATCCATATTAGATGGGCATTCAGTACCTAAAGCTGAAACTGCTACGGAGTCCTTTCGCGTGCTTATTCGAGAATTACGATCTTTAGCTTTAGAATTGAATCATACTATTATATCAGAAAAAAACTTTCAGATAGAAAATAAATTCAATTTCAATCAAATTGCTTATGATTGACTCAAAGAAAAAACATCAAAAACTGAGAATTACATTAGTTTCGCCTGAACAGATTCGTGCTTGGTGTGAAAAAACTTTACCCAATGGAGAAAAGGTTGGACAAGTACTCAATCCAAGGACTATCGACTTAGTAACAAATAAACCAAAAAGAAACGGATTATTTTGTGAACGGATTTTTGGACCCGTGAAAAATGGAGTTTGTGCTTGTGAAAAAAAGCCTGGAGAAGAAAAGAAAGGCTTCCCCTTTGGAGATCGGAAAAAGAAAAAAACTTCCATTTGTGAACATTGTGGAGTTGAACTTGTAGACTCTCGAGTTCGAAGATACCGAATGGGGTACATTCAATTAGTATGTCCAGTAACTCATATCTGGTATTTCAAACGCATCCCTAGTTATATCGCGATGTTAATTGGGAAAAAAAATTCCGAAATAAAAGACCTAGTATACTGCAACGTGTGACTTGATCCTAAGTTCCGACTATACAGACCAAACTGTCATTCTAGCTATCATTAGAATGCTCTCAATTCTGACATGTCTTCCTCAGAATGAATACCATGAAGCTTAGAAAATAGTGAGAAATAGAAATTAGTCCAAGGTTTTATCTGCTTTTTGGCTTCGGTAAATAGGGATTAGTCTCTTTAAGTTGAATCAGTTTCCTCTCTAAAATAGACGCTAGCTATGGTTATAGAAATATAATCGTTGCATATAACTTTTCATAAGTATTCTAACCATCGAAGTGGGACAGAGACCTAAAAGATTAAGTTCAAAAAAAAAAAAAACGAACAACAGACAAGTAAACCCCAAGTCTAAAAAATTTTTTTTTCGAAAAAAACTATTGGGAAAAGACTACTCAATAATTCTATTTTGAAATTTTGCTAATTTTAGAACGTGAGCAATGGGTACTTTTTTGGATAGTTTTCTTTTGCTTATCCAAGCTAAAGAGAAGTTTTTTACCAAAACTTTTTAGAGTGACTTGAGTCGTATGAAAAGATAACTTTCACGTCCGATTCTAGAGGGAGATAGATAATCTATCCAAATATTTTTCTTGCTAGGCCCACAACTAATAGACCTACTATATCACGATTCCGGGGTCTATTACAACATGAAGACATTCCATCGTGGATGGATTTTATTGTTCCTTATATTTCTGGTTGGAATTTTGTCGAATTTCAAGAAAGAGAAATAGCTATTGGTGGAAATGCTATACAGAAACAATTAACTGGTTTGGATCTTCGTATTCTTCTGGATCAGTCATATATTGAATGGAAAAAGCTCTTAAAAAATTACAAAATTCAAAGAGGTAAAAACAAAATACAACAAAGAAACCATTTTTTGAGCAGACGCATAAAATTTGCTAAATATTTGATCCAAGCAAAAATCCAACCAGAATGGATGGTTCTATGTTTATTACCAGTTCTTCCCCCCGAATTAAGACCTATTTTTGCTTTGGGTCAACAAATGGTTGTGGAGTCAGATTTGAATAAACTTTATCAAAAAGTTCTTATTCGGAATAAGAATCTTCAAACTAGTTTCGAAATGCAAGGCGGTCCCTTTTATTCAACAGGGGATTTCTTGACTCTTCAAAAACGATTACTCCAAGAAGCCGTAGATGCACTTCTAGACAATGATAGAACCGTCGGACAACCGAGAAATTTTCATAATAGACCATATAAGTCATTTTCGGATGTGATTGCGGGTAAAGAAGGAAGATTTCGTACAAATTTACTTGGAAAACGAGTAGATTATTCAGGTCGATCCGTTATTATAGTGGGTCCTTCTCTGGCATTGCATCAATGTGGGTTACCTCGAGAAATGGCAATCAAGCTTTTTCAACCTTTTTTAATTCGTAGTCTTATTGGACGAGGTTTTGCTTCCAATCTGAGAGCTGCTAAAAATTTGATTCAAAAACGGAAAAACATTGTTTGGAAAATACTTAAAAAAGTAATGCTGGGGCACCCTGTATTGTTAAATCGAGCACCTACTCTCCACAAATTTGGAATATTAGCGTTTCAACCAATTCTAGTAAAAGAGCATGCCATTCGTTTACATCCATTAGTTTGTACGGGATTTAATGCAGACTTTGACGGAGACCAAATGGCTGTTCATGTACCTTTATCTCCAGAAGCTATTGTAGAAGCCCGTTTACTTATGTTTTCTTATACAAATATTTTATCTACAAGTCATGGAAGTCCTATTACAATACCAACACAAGATATGCTTCTTGGACTTTATATATTAACTGTTGAAAAACCACAAGATATTTACGAAATAAGATATCACCCATTTCAATCAAAAGAGATCATTTTTTTTAGAAAAAAGAATACTTATTTCTTAAGTTTTAATCATGTGTTCATAGCATTTCAAAAAAAACAAGTCCAATTAAACAACCCTTTATGGTTGAAATGGAAAGTAGCAAATGGAAGTATTCTTACCCCAACAGCCCGAGAAGTCCCTATTGAAATTCAATATCACCCTAAGGGCTTATCTCAGCAAATTTATGAACATTATGTGACTCAAAACGATCGAATAGAACAAATTATTTGTATATATATTCGAACGACCGTAGGTCGTGTTCTTTTCAATCGAGAAATCAAAAATGCTATAAAAACAACCTCAAAGCTTTTTGAATCCTCTCAAACGACGCCCGCTTTCTAAATCTCTTATCTTTTATGTGTACAGAGAGATCAAGGAGGTCTTTTATTTGAGGACTGGAATACTTTGCTGAATTAGATAATTGCGGAGGTTTCTTGTTATGAAACAAAAAAACCAAGTTCATTTTTATAATAAAGTGATGGATATAACTGCCATGAAAGAGCTTATTCAAAAATTAATTGATCTCTTGGGAATGACATGTACATCGCATATTTTGGATCAATTGAAATTTTTGGGGTTTCACCAAGCTACTGAAGCATCTTTTTCATTAGCAATTGATGATCTTTTAGCAGTGCCATCGAAAGGATGGCTTGTTAAAGAAGAAGACCAACAAGCTTTTTATTCGGAAAAGCAAAATATTCTCGGCAATTTGCATACAGTCGAAACATTACGTCAATTAATGGAAAGATGGCATACTACAAGTGAATTTTTGAAAGAAGAAATGCACCCTAAATTTCATATAATAGAACCTTTGAATCCAGTCTATATGATGTCTTTCTCGGGAGCTCGGGGAAATAAATCTCAAGTTCACCAATTACTAGGTATGCGAGGGTTAATGTCAGATCCCCAAGGAAAAATCGTGGATCTACCCATTCAGGGCAATTTCCAGGAAGGGCTCTCTTTAACAGAATATATAATTTCCTCCTATGGAGCTCGTAAAGGAGTTGTGGATACTGCTATACGAACAGCGGATGCTGGCTATATTACACGTAGACTTGTTGAAGTCGTACAACATATAGTTGTACGTAAAATTGATTGTGGTAGTACTCAAGGTATTTTTTATAGTCCCCATACAAAGATCGGAAAAATCAATTTTTTGAACAAGATAATGGGGCGTGTATTAGCAGATCATGTATATATAAATAAAAGATGTGTTGCTACGCGCAATCAAGAAATTAGTGCTGGACTTTTTAAGCAATTCGTCAGTCTTTTGGTCCAATCAATATCTATACGAAGTCCTTTTACTTGCAAAAGTCTATCTTGGATTTGTCAATTATGTTATGGTCAAAGTCTTAGTCACAATAACTTGATCGAATTGGGAGAAGCAGTAGGTATTATTGCCGGTCAATCTATCGGGGAACCGGGAACTCAATTAACATTAAGGACTTTTCATACCGGAGGAGTTTTTACAGGTAATATCGCAGGAACTATACGAGCGCCTTTCAACGGAAGGATTCAATTCAATCCAAAGTTAGTTTATCCTATTCGTACATATTATGGGCATCCTGCTTATATTTGTTCTAAAAGTTTATTTTTAATTATAAAGGATAGTGGTGATAAGTTGGATTATTCGATTATTCCAACAAAAAGTTGGATTTTTGTTCAAAATTACCAAAATGTAGAATCGGAACAACTTATTGCTGAAATTCATACTAAAATTTCTTTTTTAAAGGAAAAAGTTATTAAATATATATATTCAGAATTAAACGGAGAAATGCACTGGAGTACTCTTCTATGGCATGAACCAAAAAATGTCCAAGGTAATGTTCATTGTACACTTGAAGCGGGTCATTTATGGATATTATCAGGAACTATATGCAAACCAAGACTAGCTTTTCCGTTTCCTAAAGATCAAGATCAAGTAACTATTCCCTTGCTGATTACCAAACAGCAAAATGATTTCGACTCTTCTGTAGACAATTTACTACAAAATTTGTCCTTTTATCGTTCCGAAGAAAAATTCATTCAAAATAAATTTTTTATCTCTATTCCAAAATTTTTGGATAATTTTGATTGCAATATTAAAGGAAAGAAACAAACAAATCGCATTCTGGTTCCATTGCTTACTGTTTCAAAAAGACAAAAAAAGGAACATAGACTACTTTTTCCTAATTGTATTCTAAAAATTTCCCGAAATGGTCTTTTGAATAGAAATACAAGTTTCTATATATGGAACAATTCTCAATATAAGATTGTGAACTCAGAATTTCTAGAATGTATTTATTCGTCTAACAAATTTTTCTTGCTTGATCATATTTTTTGTCGAGTAGACACACAAAAAATCGGTAATAAAAAAAAACAAGTTTTTGGACTAGTCCAATTTCACAAAAAAAAACCAACTATTTTTGCGAAAATATTATCCATAAACATCTATTTTTATAGCTATAGAAAGATCAAAAAATCTTTACACATATTTAGACGCAAACAAAAAAATATTTTTAAAGAATTGCAACTAGAAAGGAACTATTTTCAAAAAAAAAGGGCTTACAAGAAAAAATCATTTGTATTACTACAAACCACCCTAGAATATCAAAAACCTAAGAATTCATCAAAAGTACGCTTTTGTACAGATCTTTTTAGAGAAGAAAACAAGTTACATATAAAAGAGAACAATTTTTTCCATGAAATCAAAAATCTCAAAACGAATGTTCATCTGATTTGGAATTGTTTAATTTTGATTTGGGAAAACAAATCGATAAAACCTAGGGAACCTAGGGCTTATACATGTATTACGTCCATACGAACAAAGAAGATTATTATCGACATGATTGAACTTAGTTTGACTCCGATAAATCAAAAACACAATCTAAAAAATTTAGTAATATTTTTTCATCAAGCTAAACTTTTATCTTCCAGCAAAAAGTATACAGCAACTTTTCGTTCATTATCTAAGGAAGATAAAAGTTTGTCTTGGATTATTCTAGCAACATCTGATTATTTTCAAATAAAACTATTACAAACTTTAGATATCATAAACGAATTTGAAGAAGTAAGTTTTTTAGGGCATTTATATCGTATTCATAAAGTTTTTCTAAATTGTAAGAAAAGATTGTTTAAGAGTCTTTACAACTATTTAAAAGTTTTCGAAGCCCCTAAATGTTATATTATGGACGAAAATAGCAAATTTTGGGAATCTCCAACAAAAAGAATTACTTTTTTTTCAAATTCAAAAAAGAACTGTGAGCAAAAATTTCCAATAAAAAATCTTGGCCAATTGCTTTGGCAAAAATTTGCTATATCAAGAAATGAATCATTTTCAGAATCAGGACAAATTATCGTTATTCGTGAAAAATCTTTAATAGTGCGATTAGCTAAACCCTACTTGGCTACTCCAAAATCTACTATTCATGGTAATTACGCAGAAATTATTAACCAAGGAAATTCGTTAATAACCTATTTGTATGAAAGATTTCAATCTAGTGATATAACACGAGGTCTTCCAAAAGTGGAACAATTTTTAGAGGCACATTCAAAAAATCCTGTAGTACAAAGTTTAGAAAATAGCTTTCGAAAATGGAACCAAGATATGACAATAACTCTTGGAAGTTTTTGGGGTTTAGTCATAAGTACTAAAATAACTTTGACGCAAGGTCAAATTCATTTAGTCAATCAAATACAAAAAGTTTATCAATCTCAAGGAGTACATATATGTGAGAAACACTTAGAGCTTATTATACAGCAAATGACCTCAAGAGTACTTGTGTCTAAGGACGTAATGCTTAATGTTTTTTTACCAGGAGAGCTCGTTTTCTTTTCGCGAGCACAAAAACTAGATCGGGCTTTCGACGAGGTAATCCACTATCAAACAAAAATTTTGGGGATAACAAAATCATCTTTTGAAACTACAAGTTTTATATCGGAGGCCAGTTTTCAGGAAACTACTCGAGTTTTAGCTAAAGCTGCTTTTCAAGGTCGGATTGATTGGTTGAAAGGACTGAAGGAAAATTTGATTCTCAGTAGTAAAATACCCGCCGGTACTGGAAAATGGAAAAAAAAAAAATCAAAAGGTTTCAAAAAGCGAAACTAAACAAAAAAATCTTCGTTTTTTTTTTTTTTCTATTCTTTTTTTAGAATAGAAAACTAAAAATTTAGAAAAGTCCTAGATTCCGTAGGAATGGAAATTCTTTTAGAGAAGAGAAAAGCAAAACATGACAAACGTTTTCAAAAAAAAAAGGCGTGTTTCTAAAAAGAATGTTTTCAAAGATATGATAAAAGTAGCAGTTCATCTCGGACATCAAAAAAATGAGTTGAATCCGAAAATGCGTTGTTATATTTTGACTGAACGTGGAAATTTACATATTATCAATCTAGTTCGAACAATTCTTTTTTTATCTGAAGCTTGCGATCTTTTAATGGATGCCGCGAGAAAACGAAAGGAATTCCTTCTAGTTGGCACGAAAGGGTATGCAGCTGATTTAATAGCATCAACTGCTAAAAAAACTGGATGTCATTATATCAACTACAAATGGCAGGGTGGCTTGTTAACGAATTGGTCTACCACAAAAGAAAAACTTGAGAGGTTTAGAAATTTGAAACAAAAATATAAGTCAGGGCTGTTCCATCGAAGACGTACGAAAAAAGAAATTGCACTTATTGAAAAGCAATTAGAAGTTCTACAACAGTATTTAGAAGGAATTTTCTATATGAAAAAGTTACCTGATATTGTAATAATCGTTGATCAACAAAAGGAATCTACTGCTGTTAGAGAATGCAGAGCGCTGGGCATTCCTACAATTAGTTTAGTTGATACCAATTGTGATCCAGATTCCGTAGATATTCCAATTCCAGCCAATGATGATGCCCGTGGATCCGTTGGATTAATTCTGAACAAATTAATGTCAGCTGTTTCTTCTGGTTATAATAATTAGTCAAATCATTTTTCGAAGTAAGAGCAAAGCTCGCTCTTTATTTTTTTTTTTTTTTTAGTGAAAATTCAGAAATCATTCCTTCAGAAAAAAATAAGTGATTTTTTTGAAAAAGGATAATATGAACATATTGCAAAATAGTATTAGTATACTAAATAATTTCAATCATTTTGGAGAAATTTCTGGTGTAGAGGTAGGCCAACACTTGTATTGGCAAATAGGCGGGTTTCAAGCTCATGGACAAGTACTTATAACTTCTTGGTTTGTTATTGCTATTTTACTAGGTTTCGCTATTATAACTATTCGAGATCCGCAAACTATTCCAACCGGAAAACAAAATTTTGCTGAATACATTCTTGAATTTCTTCGGGATTTGACCAGAACTCAAATTGGCGAGGAACATTATGTTTCTTGGCTTCCTTTTATTGGAAGCTTATTTTTTTTTATCTTTGTTTCTAACTGGTCCGGTGCTCTTGTTCCTTGGGGTATTTTTCAAATACCGCACGGCGAATTGGCTGCACCTACAAATGACATTAATACTACAGTTGCTTTAGCTTTACTTACGTCAGTAGCCTATTTCTATGCGGGTCTTTCAAAAAAAGGATTAAGTTTTTTTGGTAAATATATTCAACCAACTCCAATATTGTTACCAATTAATATCTTAGAAGATTTTACCAAGCCTTTATCACTTAGTTTTCGACTTTTTGGAAATATTTTGGCAGATGAATTAGTAGTCGCCGTTCTTGTTTCTCTAGTTCCTTTAGTTGTTCCTATACCTGTAATGTTTCTAGGATTATTCACAAGCGGAATTCAGGCTCTCATTTTTGCGACTCTCGCTGCAGCTTATATAGGTGAATCCTTAGAAAATCATGATTAAATCATTTATAGGAATCCAATCTTAATAAAATATTCAATGGACTAAGCTGAAAAAAAGTATACTAACTAGGTTTTTAGTATTATCAACTATTCAATACATTTTTTTAAGTAAAAGGAGATTATTATGAATCCTATTATTTCTGCCGCTTCTGTTATTGCTGCTGGGTTAGCCGTCGGACTTGCTTCTATTGGGCCGGGTGTTGGCCAAGGGACTGCTGCCGGTCAAGCTCTAGAGGGTATTGCGAGACAACCTGAAGCAGAAGGTAAAATACGAGGTACATTATTGTTAAGTTTAGCATTTATGGAAGCTTTAACTATTTATGGGTTAGTTGTTGCTTTAGCACTGCTATTTGCTAATCCTTTTGTTTGAGAATTCAATCTTCCCCTCTACGGAATTACTTGTCCTGGAGGGGCTGCCTCGAAACAAAAGTTTTCTACTGTTACTCTCTGAATAAGTAATGAGATCATAAATACCAAAAATTGAGCTGTTTATTTATAAACTTTTCTAAATTAATAAAACTAAGTACAAAAGGTGTTGGAATGACGGAATTTTTGATTTTGCAAAATTTTTATCTATAAGGGGAGACCATATGAAAAAAGTAATTGATTCTTTCGTTTATTTAAGCTATTGGCCCTTAGCTGAAGGCTTTGGATTAAATACTAATATTTTGGAAACAAATATAATCAATTTAAGTGTAGTGTTTGGCATACTCATATTTTTTGGAAAGGGAGTGTGTGCGAGTTGTAGTTTTGAATAATATAGCTGAGATGAACCAGCTGCGCTTTCAATAAGATACAAAAGTGCATAATCTCAACGAATTACTTCTATACGGGGACTAGAGAAGTACTACCGCATTTCGTAATTAATGAGTACGGAGAATGTTCGTTGAATGGTTAAAGCAGAACTGCTTAAAGTCCAAATTGAATAGAACAGGGTGTATTCTTTCCACCACTGTGTCTAGTGTTGTGTTAAAGGACATAGTTGGAGATTACTCCACTAGATAGATAATATTCATATCTCTGGAAACAATAAAAGAATCGGGATCTCCCAATTTATGTGAAATTGAACTAACAACCTACACAAAAGAGATATTATTCAAAGGAAAAAAACAACTTTGTCAAACAAAAAGAAAAAAAAAAATTCCCCCTTGACAAAAGAGTCTTCATAGTTAAAAGATGTTTCATACCTCTTAAGCAGAAAGGCAGGCTTGGTACTGAAAACTGAGCAAGAGAGCCGAATGAAATGAAAATTTCATGTTCGGTTTGGGAAGAGATTATTTATTCAAATTTCGGGGATTAAAGAAGAGATGATCTACTTTCATTAAGTAATCTATTAGATAATCGTAAACTCAAGATTTGTCAAACTATTCAAAATTCAGAAGATTTATGTAACGGAGCTGCCGATCAACTTGAGAAGGCTCGAGCTCGGTTACGAGATGTTGAAAAAAGAGTAAATGAAATTCGAAAAAACGGATACCTACAAATTGAAGAAGAAAAAGAAAATCTCATTAAAGCTGCTTCAGCAAATTTAAAACAACTGGAAGATTCTAAAAATGAAACTGTTTGCTTTGAACAACAAATAGTAATTGATCAGGTAAGACAACAAGTTTCTTGTCAAGCTTTACGAAACGCTTTAATAACTTTAACTAACTGCTTGAATAACGAATTGCATTTATATATTATCGACTATAATATTGATCAGCTTAAAGACATGAAAAGAATTTTTGACTAGATAGGTTTTCCTTTTTTTCAAAACAGATATATTAGGAGGAGTCATGATAACTATTCGGCCTGACGAAATTAGTAGTCTTATACGTGACCAAATCGAGCAATATAATAACGAAGTCCAAGTGATTAATATGGGCATTGTACTTCAAGTAGGAGACGGTATTGCTCGTATTCATGGTCTTTGTGAAGTAATGGCAGGGGAATTGGTCGAATTTGAAGATGGTACAATCGGTATTGCTCTAAATTTAGAGACTAATAATGTTGGAGTTGTTTTAATGGGGGATGGTTTGACAATTAAAGAAGGAAGTTCCGTGAAAGCAACAGGTAAAATTGCGCAGATACCAGTAAGTGATGCTTTTTTAGGTCGTATTGTAGACGCTTTAGCCCAACCTATTGACGGCAGAGGTCCAATTTCTGCTTCGGAAGTCCGACTGATTGAATCTCCTGCTCCGGGTATTATTTCGCGCCGGTCCGTCTATGAACCTCTTCAAACAGGACTTATTGCTATTGATTCTATGATTCCTATAGGACGAGGTCAACGAGAATTAATTATTGGCGACAGACAGACTGGTAAGACAGCCGTAGCTACAGATACTATTCTTAACCAAAAAGGACAAAATGTTATATGTGTCTATGTAGCAATTGGTCAAAAAGCTTCTTCTGTAGCTCAAGTAGTTAAAACATTACGAGAACGTAGCTCAATAGAATATACTATTGTTGTATCCGAACCTGCAGATTCGCCTGCTACACTACAATATCTTGCTCCTTATACAGGAGCAGCTTTAGCTGAATATTTCATGTATAAAAAGCAACATACTTTAATAATTTATGATGATTTATCTAAACAAGCACAAGCTTATCGACAAATGTCTCTTCTATTAAGAAGACCACCTGGCCGGGAAGCTTACCCTGGAGATGTTTTCTTTTTACATTCGCGCTTACTTGAACGAGCAGCTAAATTAAATAATCAGTTGGGTGAAGGAAGTCTTACTGCTCTACCTATAGTAGAAACACAAGCTGGAGACGTTTCAGCGTATATTCCTACTAATGTAATTTCTATTACTGATGGACAAATTTTTTTGTCTGCCGATCTCTTCAATGCAGGGATACGCCCTGCCATTAATGTAGGTCTTTCTGTATCTAGAGTCGGATCCGCGGCTCAGATAAAAGCAATGAAGCAAGTAGCCGGAAAATTGAAATTAGAGTTAGCTCAATTTGCAGAGTTAGAAGCTTTTGCCCAATTCGCTTCTGATCTTGATAAAGGTACTCAAGATCAATTAGCAAGAGGTCAACGGTTACGCGAGCTACTCAAACAACCTCAATCAGCCCCTTTAAGTGTTGAAGAGCAAATAGCTACTATTTTTATTGGGACAAATGGATATCTAGATCGATTCGAAGTTCAATTTGTTAAAAAATTTCTAGATCAATTACGAGAGTATTTAAAAAATAGTAAACCTCAATTCGGAGAAATTATACGTACAACTAAGACATTAACCGAAGAAGCAGAAACGATGTTAAGAGAAGCTATTAAAGAACAAATTGAACTTTTTGTTCTTCAATTAAAAAAATAATGCGTCCAATAGGATTTGAACCTATATTTAAGGTTTAGAAGACCTCTGTCCTATCCATTAGACGATGGACGCTCTTTCTCTCTTTTTTTTTCTATGTTGATCACGAGTTTTCGTGATCAACTTAGAAAAAAATTTGGAATTCCATTGTTTTCTAGAATAGCAGGTAGCATTTCATGAAAATGGAACCCGCATAATTAGCTTGGAGGGTTAAAGGTTATGACACATTTCGAATGCTTCTAATTGAGAATCGAACACAAAATTTCATTTCATTTCATTCGGCTCATGGGGGATATCCAACTAGTAAAGGTTAGTTTCTCCCATATATGGGTTCATTTTTTTTTTGTTTTTGTTAAGTCGATTTTTCTAAATGAAAAAAATAACTAGAAATTCCAACTTTCTGCTTGTTTCGTTATCTATTTATAGGTTTTGTGGTCTTCAGTAACCTAAGGGTCACCCAAGTGCAAACTTCAAATAAACGAAAGTCATCTATAACTAACTTGAATTTTTATTCTATTTTGGAGGAATTACCCGCCTGTTTTCCTTTTTTTATAGCCTTCTGCAAAATTCATTGTTACAATGAAATAATAAGAATAATAAAATGGAAAGGAAAAACGAAATAAAAAAAAAAGGAGGGGACAAATGATATCAGAAGGTCAATTGTTGCTAGCCCTTGTTTTGGCTTTGATAACAAGTATTTTAGCTTTCCAATTGGGAAAAGAACTTTATGAATAAATAATTATCTATTTAGTTTCTATCTAGAACAAAGAAAAAACTCTTTTTTTTGTCAAGACACGATAACTTAATCTTTTTATATATTCACAGCAAGTGATGAACTTAATCTTTTTCTCGCTAGGAGAGATGGCTGAGAGGACCAAAGCGGCGGATTGCTAATCCGTTGTACGGACAATCCCGTATCGAGGGTTCGAATCCCTCTCTCTCCGTTATGTTATTATTGATTGAAATTAATTAACCTTCTTCTTTACGGCCAGGATTACGCCCTGGGTCATTTGATAGAAATCCAAAGATAAAAAGGGAAATAAAGAAAATCACTATTGTATAAACAAATACCTTAAGAGTAAGCATTGCGTAATCTCCGAGATCTTTAATTAGATTAATAAATAAAAACACATATTTTTTTTTAGCGAAAACTTACGACTGCTTGCCAAACAAAAGCCAATAGAAAAAAAAACACGGGAATTATTGGCATTATATTCACAAGTGGATCAAAATTCGCATAAGCTTCGGGTAGTTTACAAAAAAAAAGATTGCTTGAAACAACAAAAGTATTTTGGAAAAAAAGAATAGTTAGCATTACAGGTCTCCATCAATCAGTTTTGAGTTTATATTGTTTAAAAAGGAATCGTTTGACTGAAAATTTTTTCAGACATTATTTTACTAGATCTAATAGAAAAAGATCAACCCCCCCCCCCTCTCCTAATTTTTAACTTTTTCAAAATTATGACCAAATAATAAATAATATCTAAGTTCTATTTCTATTACACTACACAATGTTGAAAAGCAGAAAACATAATAATGGGACGTCGCCAAGCGGTAAGGCAACAGGTTTTGGTCCTGTTATTACAAAGGTTCGAATCCTTTCGTCCCAGAAAACTTTTCAGTCCAAAATATCTTTTCGGACTATGGATTCTTAGATATTATCCAAAAACCACGTTTATGAACTTGACAAATTCCTAGTTTGTTGGATATTATGCGAATACTGGCCCCTATCGTCTAGTGGCCCAGGACATCTCTCTTTCAAGGAGGCAGCGGGGATTCGACTTCCCCTAGGGGTACGAGAAAAGGAGTGGTTTAAAAAGTCTTTTCTCTTTCCGGGTCGATGCCCGAGTGGTTAATGGGGACGGGCTGTAAACTCGTTGGCATTATACCTACGCTGGTTCAAATCCAGCTCGACCCAAAGCTTTAGTTTCAATGTTGTTAGATAGAAAAGAGAACAAGCAGATACTTGCTGGGAAGGAAAAAAAAGATCGAACCAAGTTTACTAAAAACTAAAAAAAGTAAAGGGATTGTAGTTCAATTGGTTAGAGTACCGCCCTGTCAAGACGGAAGTTGCGGGTTCGAGTCCCGTCAGTCCCGATCTATTCTATCAAGTTCTTTTTGCTATGAGTAAAAAGAACTTTTTCCATCTTTGATTTTGATATCTATCCGCAGATATTTTCTATACCTTCACATTTTCTTTCCTATTCTAGAGATAACAGAAATAGGAAAAAGTCTGCTATCGAGATCGAACCGATTAGCATCACATTACAAGTGCGATGCTCTAACCTTTGAACTAAGCAAAACAGTCTAATGCTGCAATAGTTGATTTATGCGAAACTATTCTAGAACAAACTAATTTTTTCTTGAAAAAAAAGAAACGTCTAGCTTTGTTTTTGAGTTTGAACATTTTGAAAATTTGTTGATCTGAATACTAGGCTTCTTACACTTAAGTAAAAGGGGATATGGCGGAATTGGTACACGCTACGGACTTGATTAAATTGAGCTTTAGTAGGAAATCCTACTAAATGATAGCTTTCCAATACAGGGAAACCCGAGATAGTTCGAATGGGCAATCCTGAGCCAAATCCAAGTCAGAGGATTCTCTGACTAAAAAAGGTAGATAGGTGCAGAGACTCGATGGAAGTTATTCTAACTATGAATATCATTCAAATCAACTGGATTTCATTTTCTAGAGAGAAAAGAAATCCGTTATAGAGCGAATAAAGAGAGAGCCCATTTCTACATGTTCTTTTCAGCACCAATGAAATTTGGAGTAGTCAGAAAATCCGTTGGTCTACGAGACCTTGAGGGTTCAAGTCCCTCTATCCCCAAGTTTGGGAAAATATTGCAAATATTAGTGTTGGATTGACTAATTTATTAGTTTATTTTAAAATAAAGGGTGAGCATAGTCATAGTAAGTTTAGTTATCACTCTGTGAGAAAAAATTCGTGTTACCGGCCGGGATAGCTCAGTTGGTAGAGCAGAGGACTGAAAATTCTCGTGTCACCAGTTCAATTCTGGTTCCTGGTATTCAATTCTGTTTTGATTACTATTAAGTAAAGTAATTTAAAGCTTTATCCTTATGCTGTGATTTCGATTAATTCTTTTTTTAGTCGAACCTTCTTGGTAAAGCAGAATCCAAATCATATTGTGTTGATGACTCTTCTTTTTGCTTGATATTTTTTTCTATTTCTCACAAAATCTCATCCATCTTGCAAAGAGTTTTTCTTTGATGAACATAGACTAAGACCTAGATTTTGATTTCTTATACACCTCAAAGTTCATAAAGTAATAACCATTTTTCTGAGGTTTCATACTCGTTATATACTTTGAATGGAGATGAAACCGAGACCATATCATCTCAACTCAGATGAATCAATATTTCTATTGCTTCTAATCGTACTATTTTTCTTATAAACAGATCCTTTTCTGTTAAACAGATCCTTTTCTGCATTTTTCATTTTATTGAATCAATTTGATGAGAAAAGAATATTATCTATGTTTTAATATATCATTGTTTGCAAAAATGTTATTTATATGTATATGACCTACTTAACTCAGTGGTTAGAGTATCGCTTTCATAAGGCGAGAGTCATTGGTTCAAATCCAATAGTAGGTATAAATCGAAATCTTCTAAGACTGGCTCGAGCCCCCCCGAAAAAAAGGGGGGGGAGCTCTAATTAGGTAAAACTGCGTTTATAGCTTCTAATCTGGTTCTAGCTCTTTTGATAGCTAGATCAACTTCAATTTTTTGTCTTTTGCCTAGAACTCGATTTGCGTTAGCTTTAGCTTGTTGAAAAACTTCTTGTGCTTCTTGAGGATCAATGTCAACACCCTTCTCTGCATCATTTACCCATAAAATAATTTGATTTTGCTCTATCTTGGCAAAACCACCCATCAAAGCAATAGTAGACCATTTTTCATTAATACGTATTTTCATAACCGCTATATCCACAGCAGTAACAAGTGAAGCATGGTTTGGTAAGATGCCAATTTTACCACTATTAGTGGAAAGTATGATTTCTTTTACTTGGGAATCCCAAACAACTCGAGTAGGAGTTAATACACGAAGATTTAGTGTCATTTTTTGAAATTCAAATTTTACTTATTAATAGCCTTCGCGGTAGATTTCTCTTATCATTTTATAACTTCATCGATATTACCAATCAAGTAAAAGGATTGTTCAGGGAGACCATCTAAATCTCCGGCAAGAATCATTTGAAAACCTCTTGTTGTTTCAATAAGACTAACATATTTCCCTGGGGAACCCGTAAAAACCTCTGCTACAAAAAAGGGCTGTGATAAAAAACGTTCAATTTTTCGTGCTCTGGCTACAGTTAATCGGTCTTCTTCTGATAATTCATCTAGTCCAAGAATAGCTATAATATCTTGAAGTTCTTTGTAACGTTGCAAGGTTTGTTTCACTTCTTGTGCAATTTCATAATGTTTTTCACCTACAATCCTAGGTTGAAGCATAGTAGATGTGGAATCTAATGGGTCAACTGCTGGGTAGATTCCTTTGGCAGCTAATCCTCTAGAAAGTACAGTAGTAGCATCCAAATGTGCGAATGTTGTAGCAGGAGCGGGATCAGTCAAGTCGTCCGCAGGTACATAAACTGCTTGGATAGAGGTTATAGACCCTTTTTTAGTAGAAGTTATTCTCTCTTGCAAAGAACCCATTTCTGTACTAAGGGTTGGTTGATAACCTACAGCAGAGGGCATTCTGCCCAATAGAGCGGATACTTCAGATCCAGCTTGAACAAAGCGGAAAATATTATCTATAAATAAAAGTACATCTTGTTCGTTCACATCTCGGAAATATTCTGCCATAGTTAGGGCGGTTAAACCAACTCTCATACGAGCTCCTGGTGGTTCATTCATTTGACCATAGACCAGAGCTACTTTGGATTCTGTTATATTTTTTTCATTGATTACTCCGGATTCCTTCATTTCCATGTAAAGATCATTTCCTTCACGAGTACGTTCTCCTACGCCGCCAAAAACGGAAACACCACCATGAGCTTTAGCTATGTTATTGATTAACTCCATAATTAGCACTGTTTTACCCACTCCTGCTCCCCCAAAGAGACCAATTTTGCCACCACGTCGGTAAGGTGCTAAAAGGTCCACGACTTTAATGCCTGTTTCAAAAATTGCCAAATTAATATCTAATTGTGAAAAGGCAGGGGCGGGTCGATGAATAGGAAATGTTGTACTTGTGTCTATAGGACCTAAATTATCAACAGGTTCTCCAAGAACGTTGAAAATTCGTCCCAGAGTCATTTTACCGACGGGTACACTAAGAGGAGCTCCTGTATCAATTACTTTCATTCCTCTCATCAAACCGTCTGTCGCGCTCATAGCTACAGTTCTAACTGTATTGTTTCCCAATAACTGTTGTACTTCACAAGTAATATTAATTTCCTTACTGCCTATTTGACCTTTCACAATCAAAGAATTGTAAATATTAGGTAGATTCCCCAGAGGGAAGGATACATCCAGTACCGGACCAATTATTTGAGTAATATGTCCTACATTTTTTTGTATCTTTGTTGATACAAAAAAAAGAAAACTTTGGGTTCTCATAAAAATCAAAATTAAAAGCATGATTGAAAAAATCCAAGAAGTCCGTATCAAATCAATTGAATCAGTCAAAAACTAACTCGATTTTATTTTACTCTTTTGTAGTAGGTTAATAGCATAATTCAATCTTTTTTTGTTTTACATGTTCAATGAATAAGAAAATAAACTACATCTTTTTTATATTTATACATTTATCCTAGAAATATTCTGAGAAGAATGACTTTTCAAAGTAAAAATTGTTCAAAGTAAAAATTGGGTTGCATTATATATAAAAAAATTTTAAAATAAAAAGTGTATCCAAAATCTACCAATAAGGAAGAAAAGAGTCTATAAAAGAAAATGTCGAGCAGACCTCGTTCTTGTCAGAAATATGATTTGATTTAGGGAGGGACTTATGTCACCAAAAACAGAAACTAAAGCAAGCGTAGGATTTAAAGCTGGTGTTAAAGATTATAGATTAACTTATTATACTCCAGAGTATCAGACTAAGAACACTGATATCTTGGCAGCATTCCGAGTAACTCCTCAACCCGGAGTACCGCCCGAGGAAGCAGGCGCAGCGGTAGCTGCTGAATCTTCTACAGGTACATGGACCACAGTTTGGACTGATGGTCTTACTAGTCTTGATCGTTACAAAGGACGATGCTATGATATCGAACCTGTTCCGGGAGAAGACAATCAATTTATTGCTTATGTAGCATATCCTTTGGACCTTTTTGAAGAAGGTTCTGTTACTAACATGTTTACTTCTATTGTGGGGAATGTTTTTGGTTTTAAAGCTCTACGAGCTCTACGCCTAGAAGATTTGCGAATTCCTACTGCTTATATCAAAACATTTCAAGGTCCACCTCATGGGATCCAAGTAGAAAGAGATAAATTAAACAAATACGGACGTCCTTTGTTGGGATGTACCATCAAACCTAAATTAGGTCTATCTGCTAAAAATTACGGTAGAGCAGTTTATGAATGTCTTCGTGGCGGACTAGATTTTACTAAAGATGATGAAAATGTAAATTCTCAACCCTTTATGCGTTGGAGAGATCGCTTTGTTTTTTGCGCGGAAGCTATTTATAAAGCTCAAGCTGAAACAGGTGAAATTAAGGGACATTACTTAAATGCTACTGCGGGTACATGTGAAGAAATGATAAAAAGAGCAGTATTCGCAAGAGAATTAGGGGTTCCGATTGTTATGCATGATTATTTAACAGGAGGTTTCACTGCAAATACCACTTTAGCTCATTATTGCCGAGATAATGGCTTACTTCTTCATATTCATCGTGCAATGCATGCAGTTATTGATAGACAAAAAAATCATGGTATGCACTTCCGTGTACTGGCTAAAGCATTACGAATGTCCGGTGGAGATCATATTCATGCCGGTACTGTCGTAGGTAAACTTGAAGGAGAACGAGAAATTACTTTAGGTTTTGTGGATTTACTTCGTGATGACTTTATTGAAAAAGATCGAAGTCGTGGTATTTATTTCACGCAAGATTGGGTATCTATGCCAGGTGTTCTGCCTGTTGCTTCAGGAGGTATTCACGTTTGGCATATGCCTGCTTTGACCGATATCTTTGGAGATGACGCTGTATTACAATTTGGTGGAGGAACCTTAGGACATCCTTGGGGAAATGCACCCGGTGCCGTAGCTAATCGGGTTGCTTTAGAAGCTTGTGTCCAAGCTCGTAATGAAGGACGTGATCTTGCTCGTGAGGGGAATGAAGTAATTCGTGAAGCTTGTAAGTGGAGTCCTGAACTAGCTGCTGCTTGTGAAGTATGGAAAGAAATCAAGTTTGAATTTGATAGTGTGGATACGCTATAGTAGTTTCAACTAGGAAACTTTTGATTTCTATTTTTCGGGGGGTCTGGGGGTCTACCCAGACTCTTTCATTGATTCTTGTTGGAGTTTACTTAGTATTTTTGGTCAGGAGTTAGCAGCTCAGTGGAAAAGAGCCCACGGTTCCAGACCATGATGTCAAGGGTTCAACCCCCTTCTAGCTCATAATAGATTTCATATAGAAAAAACTTTATACACTTCCAGATGTGCGATTTTTCTTTCTAGCATTGTCTGTGAATAATATACAATGTTAGAAAGAAAAAGAAACAAATTTCTATTTTTTTCTATGGTAAATTCTAACTTATCTTCCATTTTTGTACCTATAGTGGGTTTAGTTTTCTCGGCCCTTACAATGGTACTTTCTTTTTTGTACATCCAAAAAGATGAAATATTATGAAAACGAAGAATTAGTTTCCCAATCTTAAAAATGTTGATACAAAGCTAGTGAAAGTAAGGAATAGCCCGTCTCGCCCTTGCTTATTCCTTCTCTTCACTTCAATTTAATTGAGATATGACTTATATGAATCATCAATCAAAAAGGCTTTGGATAGAGTCTATCCAAGGTTCTCGAAGAAAAAGTAATTTTTTGTTTGCCTCTGTTCTTTTTGCAGGTGCATTAGGTTTTTTTCTAGTTGGATTTTCAAGTTATCTTGGCAGGAACCTTATACCCCTACTGTTTTTTGAAATTGAAAAAATACTTTTTATTCCACAAGGGATTATAATGTGTTTTTATGGTATTGCAGGCCTTTTTTTTAGCTTTTATTTTTGGTGTACAATTTTTTTTGATGTGGGTAGTGGTTACAATCAGATTGATGAAAAAAAAGGAATTATATGTCTTTTTCGTTGGGGATTCCCAGGAAGAACTCGTCGTGTTTATTTACGATTTTCTATCGAAAATGTTCAGATGATCACAATGCAAGTACAAAAAAGTCTTTTTTCTAGCCACCATGTCCTTTATATGAAAGTAAGGGGATTACCAGACATTCCTTTAGCTCGTACTGGGGAAAAAATTCATCAAAAAGAAATGGAACAAAAAGCTGTAGAATTAGCTCGTTTTTTGCGTGTGTCTATTGAAGGAGTTTGATTAGACATAGACAATTCTATAAAAATATTTGTAGTTTTCATTTTAAAAATGAATTGAGAAGAATCCATGGGTTTGATACCTCATTCTATAATTCGTATTATATCTCGACTTCGATCAGAACTCATGAATAAATCAAGTTCATTAGTTATTCATCACATAGAAGTTACACAAAATAGAGCAGCTGTTTCTTTACGATATGTTGCATGTTTTATAGTATTGCCGTGTCTAATTTCTATTTCACTAGAAAAATGCGTAGAATCGTGGGTCACTTTTTGGTGGAATACTAGTTCATCCAAAATATTAGATTATTTACAAGAAGAAAATAATCTAGTAAGAGTTAGTCAAATAGAAGAACTTTTGCTCTTTGAAACAACAGTAGAAGATTTTTCGGAAACACATTTAAAAAAAAATTTTTTGTTCGAGTTGTACAAAAAAGATTGTATCCAAATAGTTACACATTTAGGAACAAATCTTTTAGAATTTATTATTCTAAGCACTTTTCTTTTTATGAGTCAAAAAAAGCTTACAATTTTCTTTTCTTGGATTCGAGAAATTTTCTATAGTATAAACGATACAATGAAAGCCTTTTCAATTCTTTTAATGACTGATCTATGCATTGGGTTCCATTCACCTCATGGTTGGGAAGTCCTTATCAGTTGGATTTCTGAAAATTATGGATTTGTGCATAATGACCAAATCATTTTTAGTCTTGTTTCAACTTTTCCTGTTATTCTAGATACAATTTTGAAATATTGGATTTTCCGCCGATTTAATCGTATATCTCCGTCTCTTGTAGTAATCTATCATTCGATGAATGAATAAAAAATCAGGCCTTTTTTCTTCTCGATTTATAATATTAAAGAATAAATGTAAAATGAAAAACCATCTTTAGGTTGAATAATAAATGAAACGGAGATAAAGAATAGTTCTCGATTCTTCAAAAAAAAAATTTTAAACGAAAAATGATGGAAAAAAAAAATGTTTCTGATTGGATTAGAATATTAGTGGTTCTATCAATCTCCACTTTCATAACGATAAATATAACAACTCGTATTTCTTTTTCAAAAGCATATCCTATTTTTGCCCAAAAAAGTTATGAGAATCCTCGAGAACCTACTGGACGTATTGTATGCGCCAACTGCCACTTGGCTAAAAAACCTGTAGAGATCGAAGTTCCGCAATCTGTGCTTCCTAATAGCGTTTTTGAAGCAGTTGTGAAAATTCCTTATGACACACAAATCAAACAAGTTCTAGTTAACGGGAAAAAGGGAAACTTAAATGTAGGAGCTGTTTTAATCTTACCCGAAGGTTTTGAATTAGCTCCTCCGGATCGTATTTCTCCTGAAATAAAAGAAAAAATAGGTAATCTACCTTTTCAAAATTATCGCCCCTTCCAAAAAAATATTCTTGTAATAGGTCCTATTCCTGGTCAAAAATACAAGGAAATTGTATTTCCAATCCTATCCCCGGATCCTGCTCTAAAAAAAGAATCGCACTTCTGGAAATATCCTATATATGCCGGAGGTAATAGAGGAAGAGGTCAAGTTTATCCTGATGGTAGCCAAAGCAATAATACAATATTTAATGCTTCATTAACGGGTAGAATCAGCAAAATTTTACGTAAAGAGAAAGGGGGATACGAGGTACTGATTGAGAATATATCGCAAGGCCGATCTGGTGTTGACATAATACCTCCGGGCCCCGAACTTCTTGTTTCGGAAGGTGATTTTGTTAAGGCAGATCAACCATTAACAAATAATCCTAATGTGGGTGGATTTGGTCAGGTAAATGCGGAAATAGTACTGCAAGACCCATTTCGTATTCAAGGTCTTTTATTCTTCTTAACGTCGGTTGTTTTGGCGCAGATTTTTCTGGTACTTAAAAAGAAACAATTTGAAAAAGTTCAATTATCCGAAATGAATTTTTAGCTCGTATTTTCTCTTTTTTTTTTTTCGTTTTTATGATAGGTCATCATACTTTGACTAAAAGTTTGAAAGATGCCGACCTTACCTTTTAAGGTAAGGTCAGTTAAGTATATTTTTCTTATTATAGGGATGACCCTAATCCTGAATAGGAGCCGTAGAAAAAGATACCGACCAAACTAATTACAAGAATACCCGTTACGGTACCTACCAACCAAAGAGGTATTCTCCCGGTAGTATCAGCCATGTTTATTACTCCTCTTCCATTTTATTGAAATTTAATAGTTATACTCAAAAAAAAAAATCGTCCTAAATTTTGTTATAAATCATTTCTTTCAGAATGAAAAAAAAAAAAATTTGTGTGTTTTTTTTTTTAATTGAAAAAGTAACTGGAGAATAAAACAGCAAGTACAAAAATAAGTAACAATCCCCAGTATAGGCTGGTACGATTTAATTCTACACTTTGTTCGTTCGGATTTGATTGTGTCATAGCTTAATATTTTATCGTTGGATGAACTGCATTGCAGAAATGGATCCCAAAAAAAAGACTGTAGGGACAGCTAAACCGTGAATAGCCAGCCATCGAACGGTAAAAATTGGATAGATTCTATCTATAGTCATTAGTGTCTCCTAAAAAGATTTAGTAAAATGCTCCAGCTGTTCTAAAGAATCAAAACGGCCAGTTATTAAAGGAACTTCCTGTTGATTTTCTGTGAAATACTCGTTTGGTCGAGGACTTCCAAAAACATCATAAGCCAACCCTGTACTGACGAATAACCAACCTGCAACAAACAGAGAAGGTATAGTAATGCTATGAATAACCCAGTATCGAATACTTGTAAGAATGTCCGCAAAGGATCGTTCTCCGGTATTTCCAGACATATGCAACTCCAATAATAATGAATTAATGAATATTAATTCTATTTTATATCGGCAAAGGGAATTGATCCCCTAAACTAGAAAATACAAAAGCAGAAAAAGGTTTTTACGGTCTTTTCTTTTGTAAATTCTAAAAATTCAAATAAGTTAGGATGGATTTCTACTTGACCATTATACTAACAATTTGATAAAAAATTGTTTGAACCACTCTTTAATTCAAATTAAAAAGAAAATATATCTTTTTTTTATATTATAGAAACGTCGGTACTATATCTTACTTATTATAAAACTTTAGTTATTTATCTCTTAAATATATCATTATTGAATTGATTTTAGTTGTTTCATGCCTATTCTAATTAGTTATTTTGGGTTTTTATTAGTTTTTCTTTTTTTCACCTTAATTCTATTTATTGGGTTTAGCAAGATAAGACTTATTTAAATCAATTTTTGTCAAAAAAAACGTTTGATTATGGAATTCCATCGCGATTTCATGGTACTATTTGATATAACTATAATTTCTAATTTTTTGAATGAAAATGGTTGAAACTCTGTTATCCGGGATTGTATTAGGTTTAATCCCTATTACTTTGGCTGGACTTTTTGTAACAGCATATTTACAGTATCGACGCGGCGATCAGTTGGAGTTTTAATTCAGGCACTGAATTATCAGAATCACGCTCTGTAGGATTTGAACCTACGGCATTAGGTTTTGGAGACCTACGTTCTACCAAGCTGAACTAAGAGCGCTTTTTTGGGATATGACTTAATCCACTCTCTGTGATTAAAGACTAGCTAGTCCGATTAGTTTTAATGAATAGATAGGGATGACAGGATTTGAACCTGCGACATTTTGTACCCAAAACAAACGCGCTACCCAAGCTGCGCTACATCCCTTAGAATCAATGGATTAATCAACAATGTTATTTTAATCTCTAATACATACGAAAAGTCTTTTTTTTCGACAAAATAGAAAATTCAAACGCCGTCATACTATAAGAAATTAGTAACGTTTCTTACCTAGGTTAGGTAATGGTAGAATTAGTCGACTTTTTAAAGTACTTTTAAATATAAAAGGAAAATAAATGCTTTATGCAATATATAAAAAAATATCTTTCGACAGCACCCGTTTTAGCAACTTTATGGTTTGGTTCTTTAGCTGGTTTTTTAATTGAAATAAATCGGTTTTTCCCGGATGCTCTTAGTTTTCCTTTTTCTTTTTAACGCTCTATATTATCAAAAAAAAGGATTTGAAATAAATTGATGGAACTAGGAATATATCGCCTGACGTTCTTTTTTTGATTCAAAAAAATAAATAAAATAGACTACTACAAAAATGTCAGAAAACATAGGCGCACGAGTGGTAATTTTTTTAGAATGTATTAATTGTAACCTTTTTAGATATACAACTAAAAAGAATCGATACAATACATCCATGCCCTTGGCATTAAAGAAATTTTGTCCTTTTTGTTTGAAACATACCATTCACAAAGAGAGAAAGAAATAAACGGAATACATAACAACAACAGTTCACAGAAACTATTTTCTCATAAACCTTTTATTTAAACGATATTAATATGTCTAAGCAATCTTTTGATTTTAAACGATATAAGCCTGAGATACCATCTGGTAGTCGGAAACGTTACCCAAAAGTTCCAAAAAAACCTAATCTAATAAAGTCAGAGAATCAGATCAATTATAAAAATATGAGTCTAATTAATCAATTTATTAGCCAGCGGGGAAAAATCTTATCCAGGAAAGTGAATAATTTGACCTGTAAACAACAACGTCTTATATCTATTGCTATTAAACGAGCTCGTATTCTAGGGTTGCTACCTTTTATGGTCAAAAAAAAGTTGAAAAAATTGTAATTTTTGCGTTTTTTTATGAGTGACGTCAAAGTTCATGATTTTCCATTTCCCGGAGGGGATCCCCGGGGATTTTTTTTTTCTTTTTTATGCCAAAATGTTTTTCGAAATGATATAAAAAGAATTATTCTCTAATGTAGCTATTTGCGCAAGTGTTTTCCGATTTGAAGGTAACCGCTTTTTGTACATACAGTTTATGTATTTATTGTAAGGAACCCCTAAACGACGAACTGCTGCATTAATTCGAACAATCCACAAGCAGCGAAAATTTCTCTTTTGTTTCAGTCGATCGCGCTTAGCCGAGGTTAGAGCTTTTTGCTTCTGCTGCTTAGCAGCTCGGAACTGTTTGGAATGGGACCCGTGAAATCCTGACGCAAAAGCGAGATTTTTGTTTCGGCGACGTCGAGTTATATATCCGCGTTTTACTCTGGTCATTAATTTAAATTCTTATATATATATATATGTTTAGTTTATTTATATACTGACTTTTCTTTTTTGGAAAAGAAATGTTCCAAAGGCTTTAGCTATTCTAACCTTCCCAACCAAAAAGAATCACTTATTTCACTAAAAGATTTGAATAATTATGGGTTTCTTCGTCTATATGGTTCTTTCTCTAACGGCGAGGTCCTCTCTATATGCCGGAGCTAAAACTAAAAGAGTATGCTTTTGGTAATTTGTATTATCTACCGTCTTCAGCTCTACCCCCCCCCCCCAAAAAAAAGGAAATTTCTTTAAAAACTTCAAAAAATTTAAAGTACAGTAACGACATGTTATTTCGAGAATTAGCGGAGTAGCTGATCTTATTTTTCCGTCATTTGCAACAAAAAGAAGTTTTTCATTTTGATGATTCCCTGCTCCGAATGACTGTTTTCTGCCAAAGAGGAATTGCTTTTCATCTCAGATCCAAGTGATTGGATTTGCACCAACAAAAACCATAAATTTCATCTTCCTAGAGATGATAGATCTTTACTTTTTGATAACAAGAAAGCTCTTCTTGGAAGAACGTTCTAGTTTTTTCTGATCTAAACGAGTCGCACATACACCCTAGCACAAACTCCTCTGCGTTGAGGACATTTTTGAAGAGCACGAGAACTGCCTACCTTTTTTTTTGGTTGTCTCGCAATTCTAATAAGTTGAGGAAGTGTGGGCATTTTGGTGGTTTATTCAATTTTACTGGTTAGGATCAATCCTAACCAGGCTTTAGAAAACTCTTTTTTTTTATCTTGAACTTCTCTCTATCCTAGAGTTGATTATTTATTCGTCGAATTGTAGAGAAAGGTTTTGCTCAATCTTGTACAGCACCTTTAGTGCTTCTAATCTTTCTAGCTCTTCTAGCTTCTTCTAAAACATGGTTTGGGATTAGCCCAAAACCTTCGTTTCCTTCTTCTGGAATTTCAAAGGGAGGTTCTTCCTTGTTTGGTTCCCACATTGGAAGTGCTACTCTATCAACAAGTCCGAAATCAACTGCTTCCTCTGGTGACATGTAAGTATTTTTGTCAAGGGCATTTTCTATTAATTCTTCGAATTGGGGTGTTCTGAGACAATAACATTGTACAATCATTTTTCGCAACTGTTGAACAAAAAAAGCGTCCTTCGCAAAAAGCCAGGCTGGTCCATCACGAAGAGATGCTCTTGGTTGGTGGATCATTATTCTACTATGAGGCCCTGTATTACGAAATCCAAAGGTTCCGGCACTTAAAACTAAGGTTGCTGTTGAAGCAACTAGGCCAAGACCGATTGTATGTATTGTTTCTCTAAGCTGAAGCATAATATCAAAGATACTTAGACCGGGTAATATAGCTCCGCCACACGAGTTTATATACATGAAAATCTGTCTACTTTTTCCTTTACGTATATCGTCTATAAACAAGTAAAGCAAAATACCTACAAATATACTTCCGATATCTTCATCAACGGGTTGCCCTAAAAAAATACAACGAGTTCTAGACATTACGTCGATTGGAGTAGATAAGAGCAATCTCTCCTTGTGAACCGTACGTGTACTTTTCCAACATACGGCTCTAGTCGCTAGGAAACGAAAAAGGCTATTTGTTTTCCAAAACTTGGTCCAATTTTTTTTTGTAACGCTAATAATTCTAAATTTCAAAAGTATTGGACTACTTTCTGAAACGTTTAAAATTAAACAAAACAGTTTGCTTGTTCCCTTTACCGAGTTCTGCATCTAATCTTTAGGTTTTACTTCTATTCCTATACAAATGATCTGTTATTCCTCTTACTTATAGATTAAGGAAGTTTATGTAAGTTAGGTTTATATACTAAGATGACTAAGAGTAGAATATAATTAATATATATAGATTATATCTGCTCAAAAGTTGGATGGGCGGAAATGAATGAAATTTCAAAATAACCTTGGATTTAACTTTCTTTTATAGTATAAAAACGAACAATATAAAAATACTTTATGCGTTGGGTTCTTTTCCAAAAAAAATGATCCAATAAAGTAAAAATCATTCCATCAGACGGGAAATGAATGGAAAAATTCCATAAAATCGATACGAGATTCAAGTCACACTATAAGTCAGCCCAGTCCAAAACTTCTTCTTTTGTTTCTTTTTTCTTTTTATTATCTTTGTTTTCCGGCTCTTTATCCTCTCCTGTTTCGTTATCTTTTGCCAAAGTCATAATAGGTGCCTCATGCATTCTATTATTCTTAGTTTTTTTTGATCCTAGAACCGGAAAAGTACATGGGGTCTCATTCTTTCGTTTAGGCTTAGGTATTGTTGTCTCTTCAAAAAAGTGATTAAATTGAATCTCTTGAGGAGTTCTATCATCTTCTTTTCTTGACGGAGGGTCATCTTCACCAAAAAAACGAACTTTTGGGATACCAAGGGGCATTTTTTTTAGATCCTTTTTTTCTCTTTTTATTCTCCTTCTTCTCTTTCTTTTTGTTTTCCAAATTTTGTAAGTATTTTTTGTTTGAATGGTACCAATCCTTAAATTTTGTAAATTGAAACATAAAAGATAAAATATTTTTGCTTCTCCTACCGGTGTTTTTATTCAACATAGTTTTATAAAAGGAAGGATGATCCAACCTAAAATTCAGTGTGTTTTTATAATGTAAGAAAGTTCAATCTTTTTTTTGAAAAAGAGGTGTTTAATGGGTTTACCTTGGTATCGTGTGCATACTGTTGTCTTGAATGATCCTGGCCGGTTAATTTCTGTGCATATAATGCATACAGCTTTAGTAGCGGGTTGGGCCGGTTCAATGGCTTTGTATGAATTAGCAGTTTTTGACCCATCTGATCCTGTTCTTGATCCTATGTGGAGACAAGGTATGTTTATTTTACCTTTTATGACTCGTTTAGGAATAAAAGAATCTTGGGGCGGATGGAGTATTACTGGAGAAACTGAAGCTAATCCGGGATTTTGGAGTTACGAGGGTGTCGCTGGAGCTCATATTGTGTTTTCAGGTTTATGTTTTTTATCAGCGATCTGGCATTGGGTATACTGGGATCTTGAAATATTTACAGATCCGCGCACAGGAAAACCTTCTTTAGATTTACCAAAAATTTTTGGTATTCATTTATTTCTTTCCGGAGTAGTTTGCTTTGGATTCGGAGCTTTTCATGTTACAGGTTTATATGGTCCTGGAATTTGGATTTCTGATCCTTTTGGACTTACTGGAAAAATACAACCTGTAAGCCCAGCTTGGGGAGCTGAAGGCTTTGATCCTTTTGTTCCAGGAGGAATAGCGTCGCATCATGTTGCTGCAGGTCTATTGGGAATCATCGCGGGTCTATTTCATCTCAGTGTTCGTCCTCCTCAACGATTGTATAAAGGATTACGTATGGGAAATATTGAGACCGTTTTATCTAGCAGTATTGCTGCTGTTTTTTTTGCATCTTTTATTGTTGCTGGAACCATGTGGTATGGGTCAGCAACAACCCCAATTGAATTATTTGGTCCGACTCGATATCAATGGGATCAGGGGTACTTTCAACAAGAAATAGATCGACGAGTTCGCGCTGGTTTGAATAAAAATTTAAGTCTGTCCGAAGCTTGGTCTAAAATTCCTGAAAAACTAGCCTTTTACGATTACATTGGAAACAATCCTGCTAAAGGTGGATTATTCCGCGCGGGTGCAATGGACAATGGAGATGGAATAGCTATTGGTTGGTTAGGACACCCCATTTTCAAGGATAAGGACGGAAACGAACTTTTTGTTCGTCGTATGCCTACTTTTTTTGAAACATTTCCAGTAGTTCTAGTGGACAAAGAAGGTGTTGTGAAAGCGGATGTTCCTTTTAGGAGGTCAGAATCCAAATATAGCGTGGAACAGGTCGGCGTAACTGTCGAGTTTTATGGTGGAGAACTTGATGGAGTAAGTTTTAGCGATCCTACTATAGTGAAAAAATATGCGAGACGTGCTCAATTGGGGGAAATTTTTGAATTAGATCGTGCTACTTTAAAATCAGATGGGGTTTTTCGGAGTAGTCCAAGAGGTTGGTTTACTTTTGGACACGCTACTTTTGCTCTTCTTTTCTTCTTTGGACACATTTGGCATGGTTCTAGAACACTATTCCGAGATATTTTTGCTGGTATCGATCCAGAACTAAATGCGCAAGTCGAATTTGGAGCATTCCAAAAATTGGGAGATCCTACCACAAAAAAACAAGTCATATAAAGACTTACGTCTATTACTTATTACTTATTACTTAGTACGAAAGTTGTAAAAAAAAAAAAACGATTGAATCTATGGAAGCATTGGTTTATACATTCCTTTTGGTTTCGACTTTAGGAATTCTATTTTTTGCTATTTTTTTTAGAGAACCGCCCAAAGTTCCGACTAAAGGAGGAAAAGAAAATTAAATAAAACAAACAAAAAAGGGAAGTCCACATGGACTTCCCTTTTTTGTTTGTTTTAGTCTTCATGATTGTCAAAGGGGTCTATAAGACCTTCAGAAGGTCGTCCAAAGGATGTATATAGGGCATATCCTGTTAAACTTACGAGCAAGCACGATACAAAGATAGCGACTAAGTTTGCAGTTTCCATTTTTAGGTAACTAATAAAAAGAATTTATCTAATTATACTATATTAATAAATAAAAACATAGTATACAAAGTTAACAGATTTCAACAAAATATTTTATATGGCTACACAAACCGTGAATGATACTTCCAGAACCAGACCAAGAAAAACTGGGGTAGGGAGTTACTTAAAACCACTTAATCGTGAATATGGTAAAGTCGCCCCCGGATGGGGAACTACTGCCCTTATGGTTGTTGCAATGGTTTTATTTGCAGTATTTTTATCTCTTTTATTGGAGATCTATAATTCGTCTATTTTATTGACCGGAATTCCTGTTAGTTGGGTATAGAACTGGATCTCAAACTTTTTCTAAAAATAACGTAAGAGATATTGATTTTATTTAGGTTTGTTCTATTTTTGTTTTACGATAGTTTGATCGTGTCATTTTTGAAAATAATTTACAAAAAAAAAAATGGGTGTGCGACTTGTTACATTCGATATTAATAGTACAGAAGACTAGTCTGTTATCTTTAGATAATCTTTCCTCGTTGGAGGTTAACTTAGAATTTCTAAAGCACGAGTTTTCTTTTTTATTATAGAAAAAAGGTCTGAACTAGGATTTACTGTTGTAATTTTTACTTTGTATCTAAATGAATAACAACAAAGATTTCGACTCTGAAAAAATCCAACAGGACCTTACCCAAAGAACCTTTTGTTAAGTGAATCTTCGGAGTAAAAACAAAATCTGAGGTTTAGAACAATTTGTTAATTCTTTTTCAGGTTTAAACAATCAAAATCCTATTCATTAAACAGAAATTCATAAATTATGAATGGAAGAAAAGATTCTTCAAAAGGCCTTTATTGAGCCTACTTGAAATTTTGGCATTATCTTATATATGTTATAGATAATTACCTCAATTACGGTATTTTTGTTTAAGCTGTACGAAGGGAAAGTTTCATGTACAGTTTTTTGAAGGGGTTAACCTATCTCGATAAAGTATATGACTGGTTTGAAGAGCGTCTAGAGATTCAAGCAATTGCAGATGATATCACTAGTAAATATGTTCCTCCTCATGTTAATATATTTTATTGTCTCGGAGGAATTACATTAACTTGTTTTTTGGTACAGGTGGCCACCGGTTTTGCTATGACTTTCTACTATCGTCCAACAGTTACCGAAGCTTTTGCTTCGGTTCAGTACATAATAAGTGAAGTCAATTTTGGTTGGTTAATTCGATCAATTCATCGATGGTCAGCAAGCATGATGGTTCTCATGATGATTTTGCATGTATTCCGTGTTTATTTAACAGGTGGTTTTAAAAAACCTCGTGAATTAACTTGGGTTACTGGAGTTATTCTAGCTGTACTGACTGTTTCTTTTGGTGTAACTGGTTATTCTTTACCTTGGGACCAAATTGGTTATTGGGCAGTCAAAATTGTAACTGGCGTACCCGAGGCTATTCCTGTAATAGGTTCTTCTTTAGTTGAGTTATTACGTGGAAGTGTTAGCGTGGGTCAATCGACCTTAACTCGGTTCTATAGTTTACATACCTTTATATTACCACTTCTTAGTGCAATATTTATGCTAATGCATTTTCTAATGATTCGTAAACAAGGTATTTCAGGTCCTTTATAAAAAGAAAAATAATTTTTTTTTTTAGGGTATAACATACTTGCCAAGAATATTGCTTGTTTTTTCGAGCTAGATTCTTCGGATTCTTCCTTTTCCTTAAGGATTTCAAATAAAAAGAAAAATTCAATGGAGAAAATGGATTATGGGAGTGTGTGACTTGAATTATTGATTAAGCCTGTCGGATTAAATCTGCCACAGAAAGATCCTGTGTATTCCCCTTATCCCAACGTCTTTCTCAAAGAAAAAGAAAGTTCCTAATCTGGGTAGACTTTTTTTTTCTATGATTTGTATAGGCTCCGTGAATTCTAGTCAATTTCTTATTTTCATAGTTATAAAATGTACTCATTTCCTTTGCATTTTAACAGAATAACTATCGGAGTAAAAAAAAGGATCTAAGGAAAAGTAAAGGGAATTTCATTAACAAGTCAATACCTTGTTAAAAATAAACTTTAGACTTTTTTTGTTTATCAAAAAAATGACAAGGATGAAGATGACCCAGAAAGCGAGTATTTTGTTTCACAATTTATTTCATGCGTACTTGGGTAAAAGCATTTTATAGATTCTTTGCTTGTTATTTCTTTAAATTCTTGTTTGAGCCGGATGATTCAAATTGGCATGTCCGGATCTTACGGGGGATAGATCTAGAAAGATAAGATCTACTTATCCCAATAACAAAAAAACCCGATTTAAAAGATCCTGTATTAAGATCGCGATTAGCTAAAGGAATGGGACATAATTATTATGGAGAGCCCGCGTGGCCTAATGATCTTTTATATATTTTTCCGGTAGTTATTTTAGGTACTATTGCGTGTACGATAGGTTTAGCAGTGTTAGAACCATCGATGATTGGTGAACCCGCAAATCCTTTTGCAACTCCTTTAGAAATCTTACCCGAATGGTATTTTTTCCCAGTTTTCCAAATACTTCGTACAGTACCGAATAAATTTTTTGGTGTCCTTTTGATGATCTCTGTACCTGTGGGTTTATTAACAGTACCTTTTTTAGAGAACGTTAATCAATTTCAAAATCCTTTTCGTCGTCCAGTAGCTACAACAGTTTTTCTTATCGGTACTGCCTTATCCCTTTGGTTAGGTATCGGAGCTGCTTTGCCTATTGAAGAGTCGTTAACCTTAGGACTTTTCTAATGTAATTTTTAGTCTATTTTCACTCAAAGTTTTTCATAACAAATTTTTTTTTATTAAAGTGTATAATACACTTTAATAAAAAAAATCTATTTCACGTAACCCTCCCCCCTATTTTTTTTGTTTCTATCTTTAGTTACTAAAGATAGAGGGTTGGGTTTCTTTTGGCTATTTTTTATATTTTGTTCTACGCAAAGCAACGGAATAATTAAGTCAAGTAAACTCCAACAAGCTTCGTAAATGGTTTCTCTAGGAGTTAATCCCCCGTTTGTCCATATCTCGAAAATAAGCATTTCTTGTATGTTATCTGAACTCTTATAAGAATGAATACTAAAATTCACATTTTGAACCGGTAAAGAAACACCATCTATGGGGAAAAATATGTCCTTTGGTTGTTTCATATTTTCTATAGTATACCTTTTCTTTTTTTCAATCTTCAATGTAACATTGAAGGGGATTCGTTTAGTAAGGCTAGCTATATGCTGGGTATCATCAATGATTTGAATAGAAGATGGTAATATGATGTCTTGAGCTGTTACATTCTTAGGTCCAACAGTACAAATAGATGCTTCGTGAATTCCGTACAATTCACTTCTAAGTACAATTTGTTTCAAGTTCATTAAAATGTCATGAACTGATTCTTTAATACCTATTATGGAAGAATATTCGTGTAGAATATTTTTTTGAAATCTTGCATACGTAATATATGTTCCTTTGACTTCTTGAAGTAAAGTTTTTCGTATAGCAATAGCTAGTGTATTAGCTTGACCTTTCAAAAGCGGAGATATGGAAAAACGACCATAATGAGATCGTTTACTGTCTGTTCTCGATTCCAAGCACTTCCATCGTGGTGAAGATTCTGCAGTTTTTAGTTCATTCCAAATCATATAATGAAAAGTTATACACGTCTTTTGACAGGAGGTCTACATCCATTATGCGGATTGGGTGTTATATCAAGTACTGCACGTATCAGTATTCGACTATGTTGAATGACTCGTAATGCCGCGTCTCGTCCCTTACCACAACCCGTTATCAGGATGGCTGCGCGGTTAATAACTACAGTACGAGTTATGTTTTCTGTTGCTGTTTGAGCAGCGAAAGCTGAACCTTTTTTTGGGCCTTTAAAGCCACATGCACCAGCAGACGACCAAGAAAGCACATGTCCCAAGACATCGGTAACGGTAATAATTGTATTGTTAAAACTTGATTGTATGTGAATGATTCCACGGTCTACTCTACGTATTTCTTTTTTAATACGTCTATTTTTAGATAAATTCCACATAGATTTTGGTTTCATTATTGTACTGCTATACCCCTAAAATTTGTTATATATATCTCTAAGCCTATAAAATGCATATTGAAAAAAAAAAAAAAAAGATAAAAAAAATTAACCTTGTTTTTGTTTATGTCTTAGATTTAAACAAACTACATAAATTCGCTTTCCTCTACGAATTAATCGGCATTTCGAACAAATTTTCCGAACAGAAGCGCGTAGTTTCATATTATTTTGATTAAATGTGTTTATTCTTTTTTGCTCTTTGAGCTAGAAAAAGTATGGATCATTTTTCTATTTTTTTGCTATCTTATTGTTTTATTGAAAATTGAAACGAAATTCTATTAGCTTTTTCTAAATCGATGAATTATACGCCCTTTAGTCAAATCACAAACATGGAGTTCAATTTTGACTCTATCTCCTACAAGTATTCGTATACTATTTTGTCGAATGTTACCCGAAATATAAGCTAGAACAGTTTTTTTATTGTCCAATAAGACTCTAAAAAATCCAGCGGGATGTGCCTCAATAACTAGCCCTTCAAGTTCAATCATATTTTGTCGTTTTTCCATTTTCATATTTCTTTTTTGGAAAATATATATCTAGCAAAAATGGGTAGAATTTATTACCATGCATAACACAAGATTTCTCCTCCAATTTTTTTTTGTCGAGCTTCGTGGTCTGTCATGATTCCCTGGGAAGTAGAAAGAATTACAATTCCTATCCCGTTTAAAACTTTTGGTATTTTTCGAAAATTGGAATAAATTCGCTGACCTGGTTTGCTTATACGTTTTAGGGTAATTCTTGTTTCTTTCTTTTTCCTGTATTTGAAAGTAAAAATCAAAAAAGATTTTTTCCCTTCTTTATGCTCTCTAATATTATTTATAAAGCCTTCATTTAAAAGTATTTTCCCGAGTTTTTCATTAATCCTAGTCGCAGGTACTCGAACTGTTCGTTTATTTACTATGTAAGCATTTTTGATTGATGTAGTCAAATTGGTAATAGTATCCATGTTGATCTATTTTTTGAATTCTCTTTATTCTTTTTTTTTTCCAAAAAAACATGCTTTTTTTTATAGAGACATTTGTCTAAGTTGCAGTTAACCTGTTCTATGTACTTTGTACATATTAGTCATAACACTTCGGGAGCTAATGAAATTATTTTTGTAAAATTCCAATGTCTCAGTTCGTGCAGAACTGGACCGAAAACTCGAGTTCCCTTTGGATTTCCTTTTTGATCAACGATAATTGCTGCATTCTCATCAGTTTGTATTCTTGTTCCATCATTACGTTGGAATTCTTTAGAAGTACGTATAACTACTGCTCTAATAACTTCAGATTCTTCTATTTTTGCATTAGGAACTGCTTCTTTAATAACAGCGATGATTACATTCCCAATATGCGCATATCTTTGAAAACTTGCTCCTATAATCCTAATGCACATTATTTTTCGTGCTCCACTGTTATCAGCAACGTTTAAATATGTTTGAGGCTGAATCATTTTTCCTCCAAGGAAGTTTGTTAGTGTATCAAATCAAAAAAAGATAAAAGAAGATCTTTTTTTGATTTGAGCAATTTAAATTCTTAAAAATTGAGTGCGTATACGCATCTTGTAAGCTACTATTTGAGCAGCTCTTCGAGCTACAGTTTCAGAAACTTCTCCCATCTCATAAAGTATTCGACCTGGTTTAACAACAGCTACCCAAAAAAGGGTATCACCTTTTCCTGAACCCATGCGAGTGTCAGCGGGTTTCTTTGTAATAGGCTTGTCAGGAAATATACGTATCCATATTTTTATGCCACGTCGAGCAGTACGAGTAATTGTTCTCCGCCCTGCTTCTATTTGTCCAGCTGTAACCCAAGCAGGTTCAAGTGCTTGAATAGCAAACTTACCAAAAAAAATCTGATTACCCCGGTGGCTCTTTCCTTTTATTCTTCCTCTATGTTGTTTGCGGAATTTCGTTTTTTTGGGGTTATAGTCGATGGACATAGTTTTTATTCCCTTCGCTAATTCAAAACCGGACATGAAAATTTTTTATCATCCGGCTCCCTGTGATAGTAAAGATTTCCATTCTAAAACAGTTTAGGCCAGTAACTTCTAAATCAATAATATAAAACTTCAACTAAACAATAAGATTCACAGATGAATATAGACTCTTTAGTAGATATTTTTCTTATTTTTTTTGGTTTTATTCATCATCCTATCCTATGATAACAATATATCCACAAGTTTCATCGTTTCTATAGCTTCCAACAAAATATTGCTTAGGTTTACTTTTCTTCTACAGTGGAGCTTAACTTTGATTTTTTTTTACAGAATTGGTTGACTTAGTTCCCATCGACTCAAAGCTCTTTTCTTTTTATAAAATGAGGTCGATAAAGACTTTTCTGCTTTATTACACTTTCAAGGTAGGCTTATTTATGAACCATACAATACCATAAAAAATAGTATTGATTCTTCGATTTTTTTTTCGATATTATCTTATTTTGCTTCACGAAAGAATACTTCTTACGTGTAATAAAGTTCAAAAGTAAAAAAAAAAAGCTTAGTTTTAACGAGTCGCACACTAAGCATAGCATAATTTTTACTAGAAAATGGAAATTCTATTCAATCTTAAATAATTAATTTTTTTATATAATAATGGGATAGTTTTTATAGTAATTACAACAATTACAACAATTATTGTTCTTTCATGAAGATCCAAAGTTGAATTCCTAATGCCCCGTGGATTGTGCGAACTGTAAAACAGGAATAATCCATTTCAGCTCGGAGTGTTTGTAAAGTAACTCTGCCTAATTTGATTTTTGTCTTACGAGTTCTTTCTCGTCCGCCAAGACGTCCTGCAATTCGTATACGAATCCCTTCTATTTCGTCTTTTTTGGCTAGTTCAACAGCTTTTTGTAATATTTTTTTTACAGCCACTCTCTTTTCTAGTTGCAAAGCGATATATTCAGCAAGTATATTAGTTTTTTGATAAGGTTTGGCTAATATTTCTGCATTTATGTTAAGCTTTTGATCACGCAAATAAAGAGTACGTTTTATATCGTTTTTTACTCGTGTAATTTCATTTTTTTCATTTTTGAAAAAAATGGGAAATCCTATATAGATTATTATATTGATTAAATCAATCTTTCTCTGAATTTCTATTCGTCCAATTCCTAGATAAGATTTTCTCTGATGTCTTTGGAAAAAAAATTCGATGCATTTATGTATTTTTATATCTTCTCGAAGAGTTCTTGTATACTCTCTCTTTTGTGCGAACCAAACAGAATTATGATTTTGAGTTAGACCAAGTCTAAAACCCATTGGATTTACTTTATGTCCCATATTGTGATATTTTCCTTTTCAGATTCTCTGAAGTTTCAAATTCAATTAGATTTGATAGTTCTTTCAAAACAATAGTTATATGACAAGTTTTTTTTTTTATACGAAAGGAACGTCCCTTAGCTCTAATTTGATATTTCTTTGAAACAGTACCCTCGTTTACTTCGGCTCTACTAATGAATAAAAATTTTTCTTTAAGCCCCAAATTATTTTTAGCATTTGCTCCTGCAGAACAAAGTAGTTGGAATATGGGATAACAAGCTCTATACGGCATTAATTTCAATAGAGTATATGCTTGTGCATAAGAACAACCACGAATTTGATCGATTACTCGACGCATTTTCTGCGTAGACATTTTTAAATTTTTGGCTAAAACGCGTACTTCGGTATTCCTCTTATTTTTAGATATTTTCATATTCACTTTCTTGAAATTTAACGACTAGATTTCTTGTCTTTTTTAGATTTCTTATCGTCTTTGCCTGGATGTTCCGGGCAAAGACGAGTAGGTACAAAATCTCCTAATTTATGGTAAAGCATATTATTTGTTATATAAATAGGTATATGCTCTTTACCATTATGAATAGCAATAGTATAACCGATCATTTTGGGTATAACCGTAGACGCTCGAGACCAAGTTAATAGTATTTTCTTTTTTTTTATATTTGTGTCTAGTTTTTCTATTTTTTTGAATAAGTGATCAGCAATAAAAACTTTTTTCTTTGAGTGTGTAGCCGCAAAAACTTGTTTTAAACTTTTTTTTTTTCTTGAATATTTCATAGGCAATTAATTTTTTTATTCTAACTTAGTTTGACGACGAAGAATGAAAGTATCACTATACCGAACCATTTTTCGGGTTTTTTTACCGAGCGTACAATGACCCCAAGGAGTTATGGGGGTTTTTCTTCCTATGGGACTTTTTCCTTCACCACCTCCATGTGGATGGTCTACAGCATTCATGACTATTCCTCGTACTTCTGATCGTTTACCTATCCACCGTTTTGATCCAGCTTTACTAAAAATTTTGTTATTCGAGCGGATATTACCCACTTGTCCAACCGTGGCTGAACAGTTGTAAGGTATTAAACGAAGTTCTCCTGAAGGCAACTTTAATACCGCGGATTGACCTTCTTTTGCGATCAATTTGGCTATAGTACCCGCGGCTCGAGCCACTTGTCCTCCTTTACCCTGCGTTGTTTCTATATTATGTATAGTTGTACCCACAGGGATATTGGTTGAAATAGATTTTGATTCAAAAAAAAAAAAAAAGAATCCTTTCCCAAACTGTACAAGCCTCTCTCGGGGCATACAGCTTTCTGGATGTTCTTTACTTTACATCCTAGGTGTTTATCCATCATCTGGCTTCTGTTCATCATGTAGCATTCAGATTGAATGACTTTATTAAATCACGTTCTCAATAACATAGGAGGCGTTTTATTTGGAAATATTTATTTCATTGTACAACTTTGATTTTGCCTCTGACCTTCAAATCAAAGATGAATAAAATAATCTTTGGAACAAGAGTTTGCCTTCTCCACTGTTATGCTTTATCAAAAATTCTCCATATTATCTAGAATGAAAAATTTATTATTTTTTTTTTATCACTTGCTATATATTTTTTTCTCAGTTTCCCTTTGAAAATTAAGTTAAATTTAGATTATCAATGATAATTTAGTAGGTTCGGGGCCTAACCGGTCTTTCCGATTACGTAAATTCATAATTCAAACCGCACTCAAAGGTAGGGCATTCCCTATTAAAATAGAAGCTTTTGGACCAGATAAAATAGTATCTCCAATCATGATTCCTCTAGGGGACAAAATATAGGACTTTTTCCCATTCTTGTAACATATCAAACTGATATGCGCATTTCGATTAGGATCATATTCTATGGTTACAATTTTTCCATAGATGTCTTTCTCTTTTCTTCGAAAATCAATTTGCCTGTAAAGACGTTTATGGCCTCCTCCTCTATGACGTACTGTAATAATACCTTTTTTGTTTCGACCCTTGCAACGATGATGTTTCCCAGAAGTTAGAAATTTTTCCGGACTACTCTGAGTAAAATGTATTATGTTTTTGTATGAAATGTTCATTATATGATTGATTTTTGTTTTTTAGGTTTAAATATGGAATAGAATCACAATCACAAATTTGGTCAGGAAGAAGAAACTTATAATATTGTCGCGGCTCACGGTTATTTTGGTCGATTGATTTTCCAATATGCTAGTTTTAATAATTCTCGTTCTTTACATTTCTTCTTAGCGGCTTGGCCCGTAGTAGGTATCTGGTTTACTGCTTTGGGTATTAGTACTATGGCGTTCAACTTGAATGGATTCAATTTCAATCAATCTGTAGTTGACAGTCAAGGTCGTGTTATTAATACTTGGGCTGATATAATTAATCGTGCTAATCTTGGTATGGAAGTTATGCATGAGCGCAATGCTCACAATTTTCCTCTTGATTTGGCATCAATGGAATTCAATTCTATAGATGGTTAATTAGATAGAATTCTAGGTATTCCTTTCATCGTACCAAACCTCTAAAGGAGGTTTGGTACCTTATCTGTCTTTGTTCATATCCACATTATAAGATATCGAGTTTTTTACTGTTGTATTTGAGGATATATAAGGAATTTGAATTAGATATGTGCATCCAGCAGGAATTGAACCCGCGAGTTCGCCAATTATGAGTTGGGCGCTTTAACCATTCAGCCATGGATGCTGGAGAAAAGCTCATCCGGAATAATCAATTCATTCGATAATATGAGTGAGTATCGACTTAGGGTAGCCAAGTACTCATATCCCAATCATGCCAAACATAGAAAATGCAACGGAAAAACTTGTGGGAGTGAGTACCGATCTTGCAACACTTGGATTTCCTGGAATAAGTCGCCCACATTCCGTAGGATGAACAGAAAACAACTCTTTTCTTGAAAGTAATGTTGATTAGATAGATTTTATGGGCGGACGTAGCCAAGTGGCTCAAGGCAGTGGATTGTGAATCCACCACGCGCGGGTTCAATCCCCGTCGTTCGCCCGGGCCATAATCTTTTATTTGGTTGTTTGCGATTTTTCGATCGTTGACGCAAGTTCGATGAAGTGCGAAGGTTTTTATTTTATTTTATGTCTTTTCATCCATCACAAAGATCATTCTACCTTTTCCAGAAAACCAAAAACTAGTCAAAAAACCTTTCGAAAAAATCCAATGGTTTATTATATGGAATTGAGAGGGATCTATCCATATTTCACGTAATAAAATATAGAATTGTAAAAGAGGGCAAAAACCAATGATACAAGAACAAAAAAGCAGACTCTGGATCTCGGAAGAAAGGACCTCGGGAAAATGTCCAAGAGAGTCCGGAATTAAACAACCCATATCAAGCCTCTTGACCTGGTGGTTAAACTTTTTCAAACAAATACAAAGCTCTTCATTCGATCCATGGACTGAATTGATTTTGGTGAGGTTTTTTACTCAAATTTTGTCCCATCGAGAACGTCTTATTAAGTTCTTTGACTTTCGGATTCTCAGTACGTTACTTTTACGGGATCTACGTAGTTGTAGTTCCAAAAGCAAAGTTGTAGTATTACTTACATTACCAGTCCTTATATATAACCTAAAAAAGAAAAGTCTGATTGAAAGAAACAAATACTATTCGATCAATCTATTTGATCCTATATATAACTCCATGGAAATTCGAAATGAAACATCATCGGAAGCCAATTTCACTAGAAATTTGTGGATCTTTTCGCATCTTTTTTTGTTTTTTCCAAAATCTAGCCAATTGGAAAAATTTTCAAATGGGTATGACGCGTGTCCAGGAAATTTTCCAATGTCTTGGCCGAAAGAAGTATTGAAAGAAACCAAAAGGTCGTCTATAAAAGAGAATTCATTTTCAAAAGAAACAAAAAAATTCATTGAGAATTGGACAAAAACAATTCGTTATTCTGTTTTTGACATATTGTCAATAGATGAATATATGGTTTCTCGTACCACTAAAGAGCCCGTGGAAAATTTCCAATGTTGGAAAAGACAACAAAATGTTTTTCAATATTTGAGAAGATTAGAAAGGAAAAGGAGAGCGGATTTCTGGAATATCAAAACGAAATTTCCAAATCCGAAATTGGCTATTTCATCAGATCCTGGATGTACTACGATTAGACAAAATCAGAGGGATATAAACCAATTCCTTTGTAGTCGAGTTAGAAACAGTTCGTCTTGGAATCTCTTTTTTTCTTCATTCTGCAAAGAGCGCCTATTCCATTTTTGTCGATTGAAACCAATCGTCCTAAAAAGAACAGATCGATTCACTCTATTACTGACTAATCCTAATCAGGTTTCTGCTAATAATACATTTGCCTTCGCTCAGAGTCTATTCTATGAACTTCACAAGAACAGATTAGGGAATCAGATTTTCGACCACAGAAAAAAATGGAAGAATCCATGGTTCAATATGACTGAGAAAGAGAATGATTCTTTCGATCGAATAATCAACCAAACCGTATCGATTTTCCCCGTAGGGGAAAATACATTCCATTTAATGAACACGCGCACTCAGGCTTGGGTATTTCCAATAGATGACATTCTTTCAAATTGGAATAATGGAATGAAAAATACAATGAACCAGCATTCATTAAATTGGAGAAAAGGTCAGAAAGAATGGTTAGATTGTTTGATTCTTAGAACTTCGAAATATATCAATCAGAAATTGCATGTATACAAATGGTCCGATCAATTCGAATACTTACAAAAGTATTCGAACCATCTTGTTTGTTTCGATCCAAAGGAATTATGTATTAAAGAAATATTTCTTAAGATTGCTTTGATTCTGTTTTACGCTCCGGAAGAGACGGAAATGAAGAACTTATGGAACAACATCGATATTTCCATAGACATTTCTCCTTATATTGATAAACTCATTTCGGATTTGATTATTTTCCTTTCTCAGTGCGGCCCTGAGGACAAAGTAGTCTATCCGTGGTGGTTTAGAGAATTTCTTGTTCGAATCGTTAAACCCAAAATCCAGTGGTTGGATAACCAGACAAAAGTCTCAAAGATCGATGAAGGAACAATAGCAAAAATTGCTTGGAATGAGCCATGGATTATGGACATTTTTGATAATGAAAGCAATTCGTTGTATAACACGGATTTTTCGACGATATATCGAGACAATTGGGTGAATCCTGTAAAACTATCGAATCAAAGTTCATTGAGAGCTGCTTTTGACAAAGCGAATACACTTCAAATTTTGGATTATTTACGTCATCCTCGGTCCAATTATAAGAAAAGATTACCTTCTTATATAGAAGAAAGAATTCAAAAGAATCTTACATATGTACAATTATTCCATTTCCATCTTTTGCCCATCTGCAACAATATGTTTTCTTTGTCGCTTGATGAAATAATACCTGTTCAATCGGAGAAAGAGGCTGTTTCACTCATAGAGTCCCAAGTATCCGACATATTTTTACCTAAGTATTTACAACGAAGTAGTGACAAAACATATGTATTAATCTATGAATTGTACGAGTTATTAACTCGATGGAATCCTTTTGTTCATGACAACAGAGCCTCGATCGAAGAGATTTGTACAACGCCTTTACCAAGATTCCAAGTAGTCAATTTGGAAAATTTCCATAGATCTTATTTTGATTTTGAAGAAAAAAATCTTGATCAGTCTCCGAAAAATTTCAGTTCAAACACGAGTTTGATTCAAACTCAATCCTATAAAGATGATTTCCTATCGGAAATCTTTCCGAATAAGAACCAGGAAATATTTCATCAGATTCCAGACATGTTTACCAAGTCTAGTTCAACAGAGAGTTTCCAAAACATAGCGGAAAACAAAGCTCTAGATAAGCTTTGTTTTTCATGGAAAGAGAAACGAAAGATTTTCTCATGCCGTTCACCACATTGTTTTCATGAACTCGTTAATAAACAAGAGATATATAAGATTGATACTCATTTTTCCAAATGGAATTTGCTTCAAATGTATATGCCATGGTTTTTTACTTCTATATGGTGGAAATACTTTGGGGATACACTTTTTGATACTTTTCCGTATATATTGCTATATAGCTGTGACCAAATAGTATCTATTTGGCAAGATATTAGGCATAGATCGAAGAATATCTTGCGGGCACTTTCTCATGAAGTATGGTTCATTCTACAATCCAAAATACAACGGAATTGGAGAAGGATTCGACTTCATCCGCCTCTGAATGAGTTGGTTCCTTGGTTAGTTTCTCACGGGGAGCTCGTGATCGAAGAACTCATCAAGAAAAAGTCGATATGGAAACTCTTGCGATTAGCAAGGAAGGACGGGGAGTCTTGGATCATTCTCTTGTGGTTCGTCCTTGTGTTTTTCTTTTTTCCGTATTTTTTCGTTGTTTTCTTCAACTGGATTTCTTTACTGATACAGTTGAATTTTCTCGAGTTCGGACTACATTCGGATCCAGCTTTGCTACGACAATGGTGGATGGAAATAAAAAGATATAGCGAGTACCCGAAGGATTCTTTGGAAAAACCGGATTGGGTAGAACCAATCGATTCGGTAATACTGGATTTAGTCAAACCAATCTTCGAAAGAAGTACTTGTGTTGTTCCTTATTTGGCTGCTATTGATACTTCTAATAGCTTTGAGTACCCGGAGGAAATAAGGGATTGGACAAAACAAATCTTCGGTTCTACTAGTGATGATGATTCTGTTTTTTCTAAATCTAATAATTATGATTTTTCTCATTTTACTATTTTGGCTAAGAAGGATGAACCAATTTGGACGCAGTTGGATGCACATAAATATGAAGAGGGGTTTACTTTTTGGTTCGCCTTTAGAATTCTAAATCAAATTGTTTGCTTTTTGTCAAACCTCCGGGAATGGTATTGGTTGATGAGGCTTAGAATGACTTATTTTTTCATACTAATAAGTCACAAGAAGAATCCGCGTGCATTCGATCGATCCGTGACAATATTCGACTTCGTAATCGCAAAGCCCAGTGGTGGAAACTCGAAAATTCCATCTTTTTTTTCATCAAGATTATCATCAGATGATTATAATAATAATAAAAAAGAGAAGAAGAAAGATACAATTGATCTACTTCTGCTTCTAAGAACAGAAAAAGAACTCTCTCAAAATTCTCAATTTGAATCGAATTTTACCTACAGGCATTCTATCTTCGAAGGTTATCAAACCACGGAAGAGCCGGGGTTTATGTACTTACGATATTTATCTGACATTTCGCAAAAAAATATAATGAATTACAGGTTTGATCGTTTAGCAGAAAAATGGGTCTTCTTCGCTTTTTATCAGAAGATTGCCAAATCTAACCAAAACCTATTTTCTAAAGCTAGAAAAACTCCTCCTTTATTATTAGGACCATCCCTTTCCAAGGGGATTTTACTGATAGGTCCTGAGGAAACTGGTCGATCCTATTTGGTCCAAAGTCTAGCAGCAGACTTTTATATTCCTTTAATAAAAATCAATCTGGAATGGTTCTTTGGGAAAACTTTCTCTCAATTCCATCGGACTTTGACAATGGCAGAAATAATGTCTCCTTGCATAATATGGATCCCAAACATTCATGTATTGGAACGGAATACTCGCACTTCTATCATCAAGATGGATATCATCATCAAGAAGAAGGCGTTGCTTCATCGCTTATTGGACCATATGGATAGCTGTGATGAGAACAGTTTTACTAGTAGAAGAAATATTGTTTTTATTGCTTCGACGCATATTCCTAGAAAAGTCGATCCAAATCTAATGACTCCAAATCGATTGGGTCAATTCATCAATATTCGGATGCTTCTTGTATCCCAACGAGAAAAAGAATTTTCTATTCTTTTACGTAGGAAAAGATTTTTTTTGAACAAAGAATTGTTCTACCTCGATGATTTTGGATCTAGAACCATAGGTTATAAGGCACGAGACCTGGCAGGACTTGTCAATGAAACCGTAGCAATTAGTTGTTTGCGAAAAAAATACGTTATAGACACGAATACAATTCGATTGTCTCTTTATAGGCAAACTTGGGGTTTACGATCTATAAATCAGGGTGTTGTATCCGTTCTAAAACATCATGAAAGACTTCCCTATAAGATAGGAAAGGCTATTCTACAAACTACACTTAGAACGAAATTTTCTCCTGTACCTATGGCAAAAGATTTTTGGAAAAAAAATTTTTATTATTTGTCTAAATGGTATTTAGAACCTTCGATTGCCGAAACAACTATCAAGGAATTCACTATACTCCCTCCTATTTTGGGTTGCTTGGCCGGATCAGCTGCTCGGGATTCTTGGTTGCTGATATCGGAACCAAATCAAGAGAATTGGACTCCTCTCGATAGACTCGTTGAACATGATTTCCATCTAGCTTCTAGTCTTTTAGAAAGTCTTCTGGTGGAGTTTCCGTGGTTAGGAATATATCGAGGTAAGTCTGATAAGAATCAAATCCCACCATTCGATCCTCTGCGCAAAACGAAAAATCATCAGTATACGATGCGAACAGGGTTTTCGTCTCTAGTTCATGAAATAGGTCTAGATGCTCAACTCCAAAAGGATGAAGAATTCGATGAATCATTGGTTTCGTCTCCTAGGATCTGGCGTCTTAGTTTTCTTCGCAGCAATCGATTTGATCGGATAAAAACATTCAATGAATTGGGATTGCCGGAGCAAGTCAGATTGTTTCAAGAAAGGCGGATTTTCGTTCAAAAGTTTGAAAATCATCTTCGTATGCTCCAGTATAAGTCTAAGAAGTTCAACTTAGAAAAAAGGGGGGTTACGACGGAGTATAGGAAGTATCGGGAAGAGATCAAAAAACTACGGTTGGATTTGGAAAATCTATCATTTCAAGAGTTTTTGGAACCGTTCAGAAGTCAATCTGGATATCCAATGCAATATCCATTGCAATATCAATCAATGCAATGTCAATCTTCTAATAAACCAGTGCTTTTTCGTGGAAGACGGTTTGTTTGGGACTCCTTTCTAATCCAAGAGGATCCGGACGTTTTGTTTTCAGACGAAGAAGTGTTTTCCAATGAAGAACTGATGCAAAGGCTTTATACCAGTGGAGCTTATGCCTGTTTAATAAGAATAGATCAAACCAAAAAACCACCACTTTTCCATTCAAAAAGGCTTTTTCGTAGATTTACTGTGATGACCAACCGGAACCTTTCTATTCCTTGTTTAGAAGAATTAGAAGAAAAAACAAAAAGAAAAAAGAAGAAACGAGATGTTCTCGTTTCTCAACAGAAGGAACCCCATATCGAGGCTTTGCAACGCATTCAAGGAAAGGGTATGAAATCGCAAATTCTACACGTACACATGGACAGTCCTTTAGCTCTGTATCACCGCTGGTTGATTGAAAAT